CTCGTAGACTCATTCGTATCGGACCACGATGTAGTAGTAAGAATATACATAGAGATGGATGAGAGAGAATAGAAATACTCCTTTTCATTCTGTTGCATTGCAGAAGGTTCAAGACGAGAATGGATAAAAAATATTGAATGGAATAGATATTGTGAATAGAATCTGGTCAATGGGGGGGGAACGCACTTCCCTCCCCTTAAATTGTTCCATCGATGTTATTCAATAGGTGATTCGAGGATCAGATAGAAACTCTGAAAACTCGGGATCGAGCTATCATGCATTTACCTATATTGAATCGGTTCGGTCCAGTTTCAAATATTTGTTCCAACAACGAATCTTCGGAACCCAATTTTTTTTTGAAAGGATGATGGATGAAAAATCCAATTCATCGTATACCTTTTGATCATATAGGGTGCTCGGAAATGGTCGAAATAGTGAAATAGGAGGATCGCTATGACTGTAGCCCTTGGAAAGTCTTCTAAAGAAGAAAAAACTTTATTTGATATTGTGGATGACTGGCTACGCAGAGACCGTTTCGTTTTTGTGGGTTGGTCTGGTCTATTGCTCTTTCCTTGTGCCTATTTTGCCTTAGGTGGATGGTTCACGGGTACAACCTTTGTGACTTCATGGTATACTCACGGATTGGCCAGTTCCTATCTGGAAGGTTGTAATTTCCTAACTGCTGCAGTTTCTACTCCTGCTAATAGTTTAGCACATTCTCTGCTGCTATTATGGGGTCCCGAAGCACAAGGAGATTTTACTCGTTGGTGTCAATTAGGTGGTCTATGGACCTTCGTTGCTCTTCATGGTGCTTTCGGTCTAATAGGTTTCATGTTACGTCAATTTGAACTTGCTCGATCTGTACAATTGCGACCTTATAATGCAATTGCATTCTCTGGTCCAATTGCTGTCTTTGTTTCTGTATTTTTGATCTATCCATTGGGCCAGTCCGGTTGGTTTTTCGCACCTAGTTTTGGTGTAGCAGCTATTTTCCGATTTATCCTCTTCTTTCAAGGTTTTCATAATTGGACCTTGAATCCATTTCATATGATGGGAGTTGCCGGAGTATTGGGTGCTGCTCTTCTATGTGCTATTCATGGTGCTACCGTGGAAAATACTTTATTTGAAGATGGTGATGGTGCAAATACGTTCCGTGCTTTTAACCCGACTCAAGCTGAAGAGACTTATTCCATGGTCACTGCTAACCGCTTCTGGTCCCAGATTTTTGGGGTTGCTTTTTCCAATAAACGTTGGTTACATTTCTTCATGTTATTTGTGCCAGTGACCGGTTTATGGATGAGTGCCATTGGAGTAGTTGGTCTAGCTCTAAACTTACGTGCCTATGATTTTGTTTCCCAGGAGATCCGTGCAGCAGAAGATCCTGAATTTGAGACTTTCTACACAAAAAATATTCTCCTGAACGAAGGTATTCGTGCTTGGATGGCGGCTCAAGATCAGCCTCATGAAAACCTTGTATTCCCTGAGGAGGTCCTACCCCGTGGAAACGCTCTTTAATGGAACTATAGCTTTAGCTGGTCGTGATCAAGAAACCACTGGTTTCGCTTGGTGGGCCGGTAATGCCCGACTTATCAATTTGTCTGGTAAATTGCTTGGGGCTCACGTGGCTCATGCCGGATTAATTGTATTCTGGGCCGGAGCAATGAACCTCTTCGAAGTGGCTCATTTCGTACCGGAAAAGCCTATGTATGAACAAGGATTGATTTTACTTCCCCATCTAGCTACTCTAGGATGGGGAGTCGGTCCTGGTGGGGAAATCGTGGACACTTTTCCATATTTTGTATCTGGGGTACTTCACTTAATTTCTTCTGCGGTTTTAGGTTTTGGTGGTATTTATCATGCACTCATAGGACCCGAAACTTTAGAAGAATCTTTTCCATTCTTTGGCTATGTATGGAAAGATAGAAACAAAATGACCACAATTTTGGGTATTCACCTAATCTTGCTAGGTGTTGGTGCTTTTCTTCCAGTGCTTAAGGCTTTGTATTTTGGAGGTGTATATGATACTTGGGCTCCCGGCGGTGGAGATGTAAGAAAAATTACGAACCCGACTCTTAACCCAAGTGCTATATTTGGTTATTTACTGAAATCTCCTTTCGGAGGAGAAGGATGGATCGTTAGCGTGGACAATCTAGAAGATGTAATTGGAGGACATGTATGGTTAGGTTCCATTTGTATCTTCGGTGGTATCTGGCATATCTTAACCAAACCTTTTGCATGGGCTCGCCGTGCATTCGTATGGTCCGGAGAAGCTTATTTGTCCTATAGTTTAGCGGCTCTATCTCTCTTTGGTTTTATTGCTTGTTGTTTTGTTTGGTTCAACAATACAGCTTATCCCAGTGAATTCTATGGGCCCACCGGCCCAGAAGCCTCTCAAGCTCAAGCATTTACTTTTCTAGTTAGAGACCAACGTCTTGGAGCTAGTGTGGGGTCTGCTCAAGGACCTACTGGTTTAGGTAAATACCTTATGCGTTCTCCGACTGGAGAAATTATCTTTGGGGGGGAAACGATGCGTTTTTGGGATCTCCGTGCTCCCTGGTTGGAACCCCTAAGGGGCCCTAATGGTTTGGACCTGAGCAAGTTGAGAAAAGACATACAGCCTTGGCAGGAACGACGTTCGGCAGAATATATGACTCATGCTCCTTTAGGTTCTTCAAATTCTGTGGGTGGTGTAGCTACCGAAATCAATGCGGTGAATTATGTCTCTCCCCGAAGTTGGTTATCCACCTCCCATTTCGTTCTAGGATTTTTCTTCTTCGTAGGTCATTTGTGGCATGCGGGAAGGGCTCGTGCAGCTGCAGCAGGATTTGAGAAAGGAATTGATCGTGATTTTGAACCTGTCCTTTCAATGACTCCTCTTAACTGAAACAAGAGATCGAACCAGATGGAAGAGAAATCGATTCAATTTCATTACATCAATCTCCCATATCGGCGGGATAGGAGTCTTTTCAAATACTTTCCAACTGGATCCTTGTAGCTCGGCTATATCCAGCCGAGCTATTCTCTTTTTTTGTACTAGACCGGACCAATAAATGTGATTGTTGAAAAAAGCAACAGGAGAGAGAGGGATTCGAACCCTCGATAGTTTTTTTACTATACCGGTTTTCAAGACCGGAGCCATCAACCACTCGGCCATCTCTCCGGGGACAACTTCTATTCTACCTAATACCTAACTATAAGCATAAGGTCGGGCCGATACCAACTATACCTGTGACATATGATTATTTTTTCATGATCATCTGGAATGGAAAAAAGAAACGAATTTCCCTCTCCTCTCACATTCAAATATAAAATTGAAAAAGTTTGACTCGATCAATTTATGGTCAAATCCTTTCCATAGTGCATTTGATCAGAATTTCAAATTGGGGATCGGATGGTATAGTCTATTCAATCTGTTGGGAGCTTGTAAGATCACAACCATGACTATTGCTTTCCAATCGGCTGTGTTTGCATTAATTGCTATTTCATTTTTACCAGTGATTGGTGTACCTGTTGCACTTGCCTCTCCCGATGGCTGGTCAAGTAGCAAAAATGTTGTATTTTCGGGTGTATCATTATGGATCGGATTAGTCCTTTTTGTAGGTATCCTTAATTCTTTCATATCTCAGATCTGTTCTAGATGTTTTAGGCTCAAACTTCCCCCCCTCCCGGAGGGCTTTATAGCTCTTCTATAGGGCCTTTTTCTTCAGGCCCAAGGAGGAGGGGTTTTCCGTAATTGAATAATTGGATCATTAAGAATATGGTATCTACTTACGAATGGATTGAACATATATGTATTTTCCATATTATGTTACAATTTTATGAATATATATATATATTCAGAACGAATAAAATGCGGGTATGGTTGAATGGTAAAATTTCTCCTTGCCAAGGAGAAGATGCGGGTTCGATCCCCGCTACCCGCCATATCCGTCACATGGAATATGAAAATGAATAGTTCATGTATTGATCGTATCTTTCCCTCACTTTTCATTCAATTATAAAATGATAATGAGAGAGTAATACTTTCTCAAATGAGAAAGTAATCCTTTCCGGACCAAAATACTTCTTATGTTCTGGTCTGGCGGAGACGGGATTTGAACCCGTGACCTCAAGGTTATGAGCCTTGCGAGCTACCAGACTACTCTACTCCGCACCATTGATTGATATCATAAACAGAATGGGTACACCAAACAATCAAGGGATATACTCCCTATCCCATATAGGGATAGGGGTACTTTTCCGGTATCACAATAAACTTCAATAACTTTTTTATTTTCCTACCAACTTGATTTTGTTATCCCGGGCAATAAACATGCGTGGGCCATCTCACGGAGTACGTGTCCGGACAATCCAAAGTCTCGATAGTTGGCTCTAGGTCTTCCAGTCGAAGAACAACGTCGATGGAGACGTGTAGGTGCACTATTACGTGGTGAAGATTGCAATTTTCTATGAATTTCCCATTTGTCATCCAATGATGAAACTTTGCCTTCTTCCTCCAAAGATTGACGAATCAAATGATATTTCCGTTCCAGTGCTTGTCTCTTCTTCTCTCTCTGAATGAGACTCTTTCTCGCCATAATAGTTCAGTCGGTACTATTACCTACCAGGAATCAAAATATAGATCAGATTTTAGATGGAGAAATATTACGTTGATTACTTTTTCTCTGTGGGGTATTGTCATTGATACAATAATATCCCATTCACTTATGAAATTGATGAAGAATAATTACCCAAATTTACCTGATGTAGAGGCAATTAAAAAAGCTGCATAAGTGAATATATAACCTACAGAAAAGTGAGCTAATCCAACTAATCGTGCTTGAACAATGGAAAGAGCTACTGGCTTGTCCCTCCATCGAACTAAATTAGCCAAAGGTGTGCGTTCATGGGCCCATGCAAGAGTTTCGATCAGTTCCTGCCAATATCCGCGCCAAGAAATCAGGAACATAAATCCAGTAGCCCAAACAAGATGCCCGAATAAGAACATCCACGCCCAAACAGATAAACTGTTCATACCGAAAGGATTGTATCCATTAATAAGTTGTGAAGAATTTAACCATAGATAATCCCTTAGCCATCCCATTAAATAAGTGGAAGACTCATTAAATTGCGCTACATTACCCTGCCATAAAGTTATATGCTTCCAATGCCAATAAAAAGTAACCCATCCAATAGTATTCAACATCCAGAAAACTGCTAAATAAAAAGCATCCCAGGCCGAGATATCGCAGGTACCACCCCGTCCCGGACCATCGCAAGGAAAACTATAACCAAAATCTTTCTTATCTGGCATTAGCTTGGAACCACGCGCATCCAAAGCACCTTTAACTAGGATCAATGTAGTTGTATGCAAACCTAGAGCAATAGCATGATGAACCAAAAAGTCTCCAGGGCCGATTGTTAAGAACAATGAATTCTTATTATCATTTATAGCATTCAACCAACCGGGTAACCATATGCTCTTACCTGCTTCGAATGCTGGACCACTTGTTGAAGATAGGAGTACATCGAAACCATATAAGGTCTTACCATGAGCAGATTGTATCCACTGAGCAAATATGGGCTCGATCAAGATTTGTTTTTCTGGAGTACCGAAAGCAAGCATAACATCATTATGAACATAAAGTCCCAAGGTATGGAAACCTAATAATAAACTAACCCAACTAAGATGAGATATTATAGCTTCCTTATGCTCCAACATTCTCGCCAATACATTATCCTTATTCTGTTCCGGATTATAATCCCTAATGAGGAATATAGCTCCATGAGCAAAGGCTCCTGTCATAATGAACCCAGCAATATATTGATGATGAGTATATAATGCAGCTTGGGTGGTGAAGTCTTGTGCTATGAATGCATAAGCGGGTAAAGAATACATGTGTTGAGCTACCAAGGAAGTGATAACCCCCAAAGAAGCTAAAGCAAGACCCAATTGAAAATGAAGAGAATTATTGATTGTGTTATAAAGACCCTTATGTCCGCGTCCTAATAGGCCTCTTGGAGGAACATGTGCCTCCAAAATATCTTCCATACTGTGACCAATCCCAAAGTTGGTTCTATACATATGACCAGCAATTGAAAAAACAAATGCAATAGCTAAATGATGATGAGCGATATCAGTCAGCCATAAACTTTGAGTTTGTGGATGAAATCCTCCGAGAAGAGTTAGAATAGCAGTTCCTGCCCCTCGGTAGGTACCAAATAAGTGACTACTGGAATCAGGATCTTGAGCATAAAGATTCCACTGACCTGTGAAAAGCGGTTCTAAACCTTGGGGATGCGGTAATACATTCAAAAAATTATCCCATCTGACGTGCTCTCCCCTTGATTCAGGAATAGCGACATGAACTAAATGCCCTGTCCAAGCTAGAGAACTGACTCCGAAGAGTCCTGACAAATGATGATTTAGACGGGATTCGGCATTTTTGAACCATGAAACACTTGGTCTCCATTTAGGTTGTAGATGTAACCTACCCGCTATTAAAAAGATGGCAGAAAGAAATAGCAAGAAAATAGCTCCAGTATAAAGATCTTCGTTAGTGCGTAAGCCGATTGTATACCACCACTGATAAACACCAGAATAAGCAATATTGACCGGACCGGGAGCACCTCCTCGGGTAAAGGCTTCTATAGCTGGTTGACCAAAATGAGGATCCCAAATTGCATGAGCAATGGGTCTTACATGTAAGGGATCGCGTACCCATGCTTCAAAATTGCCTTGCCAAGCCACATGGAACAAATTACCAGAGGTCCACAGAAATATTATTGCCAACTGACCAAAGTGGGAAGCAAAAATTTTATGATAAAGGCGTTCTTCGGTAATATTATCATGACTCTCGAAGTCATGTGCGGTCGCAATACCGAACCAAATACGACGAGTAGTGGGGTCCTGGGCCAAGCCTTGGCTGAACTTTGGAAATCTTGATGCCATAATGCTTTTCAAATCCTCCTAACCATTATCCTACTGCAATAATTCTTGCCAGGAAGAACGCCCATGTTGTGACGATTCCACCCAGAAGGTAATGAGCTACTCCTACAGCACGTCCCTGTACAATACTCAAGGCTCTGGGCTGGATAGCAGGAGCAACCTTCAATTTATTATGGGCCCAAACGATAGATTCAATGAGTTCTTGCCAATACCCACGGCCGCTGAATAAGAACATTAAACTAAAGGCCCAAACAAAATGAGCACCTAAAAATAAAAGACCATATGCAGATAATGAAGAACCATAAGATTGGATCACTTGAGAGGCTTGTGCCCATAGAAAGTCACGGAGCCACCCATTAATCGTAATGGAACTCTGTGCAAAGTTTCCTCCCGTGATATGAGTAACCACTCCCTGATCACTTATACTACCCCAAACATCGGACTGCATTTTCCAGCTGAAATGGAATATTACTACCGAAATTGCATTGTACATCCAGAATAAACCAAGGAAAACATGATCCCAGGCAGATACTTGACATGTTCCTCCTCTCCCAGGTCCATCACAAGGAAAGCGAAAACCAAGATTCGCTTTATCAGGTATTAAACGGGAGCTACGGGCAAATAGAACACCTTTAAGTAGGATTAAAACAGTCACATGGATAGTAAATGCATGAATGTGATGTACCAAAAAATCCGCGGTTCCTAATGGAATTGGTAACAAAGCCACTTTGGAACCTACTGTCACCAAATCACCACCTCCCCAGGTTAAGCTGGTACTCGCTGCTGCACCAGGAGCTGTTGAACCAGGTGCTGAAGCATGAGTGTTTTGTATCCATTGAGCGAAAATAGGTTGTAATTGTATAGCAGTATCTGAGAACATATCTTGAGGACGTCCTGGAGCGCTCATAGTATCATTATGAATATACAGACCAAAACTATGAAAGCCTAAGAATATACATACCCAGTTGAGGTGTGATACAATTGCATCACGATGTCTAAGAACGCGATCTAATAAATTGTTGTATTGAGTAGTTGGGTCATAGTCTCTTACCATAAAAATCGCTGCATGCGCAGCAGCGCCAACTATGATAAACCCACCAATCCACATATGATGTGTGAACAGAGAGAGTTGGGTACCATAGTCAATAGCTAGGTATGGATAGGGGGGCATCGCATACATGTGGTGAGCTACGACAATAGTTAAAGATCCTAACATAGCTAGGTTAATAGCTAATTGAGCATGCCATGAAGTAGTTAAGATCTCATAAAGACCTTTATGGCCCTCCCCCGTAAATGGACCTTTATGAGCTTCTAAAATTGTCTTGATGTTATGGCCAATGATCCAATTGGTCTTATACATATGACCGGCTATCAGGAAAAGAATTGCAATAGCCAAATGATGATGCGCAGTATCGGTCAACCACAGACCCCCCGTGACTGGATTTAATCCTCCACGAAAAGTCAAAAAGTCTGAATATTCCGACCAATTCAGGGTGAAAAATGGGGTCAATCCCTTAGCAAAACTGGGATAAAGTTGAGCCAAAAGATCGCGATTCAAAATAAATTCATGAGGAAGTGGTATCTCTTTAGGATCCACTCCAGCGTCTAGAAGTTGGTTAATGGGTAAGGAGACGTGTATTTGGTGTCCTGCCCAAGATAGAGACCCAAGTCCTAGTAACCCTGCTAAATGATGGTTCAACATGGATTGTACATCCTGGAACCAAGCCAATTTTGGGGCAGCTTTGTGATAATGAAACCAACCAGCAAAAAGCATTAACGCTGCAAAGATCAATGCACCAATTGCAGTGCAGTAAAGTTGTAATTCACTGGTTATTCCAGATGCTCGCCAAATCTGGAAGAACCCAGAGGTTATTTGTATCCCTCGAAAACCTCCACCTACATCCCCATTCAATATTTCTTGACCTACTATTGGCCAAACTACTTGAGCACTGGGTTTGATGTGAGTGGGATCAGCCAGCCATGCTTCATAATTGGAGAAACGAGCGCCATGATAGTACATCCCACTTAGCCAAATAAAGATGATCGCTAGTTGACCAAAATGAGCGCTAAATACTTTGCGAGAAATATCTTCCAAATCATCAGTATGACTATCAAAATCGTGAGCATCAGCATGTAAGTTCCAAATCCAAGTGGTAGTCTCAGGGCCTTTAGCTAGCGTCTTTGAGAAATGACCAGGTTTGGCCCATTTCTCAAAAGAGGTTTTGACAGGATCCCTCTCCACTACGACCTTTACTTCTGGTTGTTCTGGTGAACGAATGATCATTGAATTCTCCCCTTTCCGGATGGGACATAAATAAGAAGAAACCTGCCAATAGGAATTAGTTAACTTCCGAGAGATATATCTCAACTCGTTTCTCCCCTTATTTTCTAGTGTATGACTGGAGCTACTATGATACGGGAGTCGATCTGAGGCAGGTGTTCAGTTTTATTATGACATATTTTTAAGGTGCTTAAGGGACTGTGGGCTATTATGACCCAAAAAAAGACTTTTTGTGTAATTTCAAAAGCATTTACCGGTTATTTTTACAATGGTTCTAGATGGATAAATATATATCCATAATATCCATATATATATATATTTATCCACCTATTAATACTCCTCCGTATGTTCCATATCAAAGACCATCCATCCATTATAAATCTTTATTAATGGATCATTAATGAAAGACATCTCCGGATGGATTTTACCCCTATTAAGAAGATCCATTAACAATCCAGAACCAGAAAAGGTATTATTTATTATATTGTCAATATATTCCTATGAGATGCCGACGGAATTGAATCTAATTTTGGGGAATATTCTGGAATAATTCCATTTATTTCGAGAAAATCAGATATTAATTCAAACGATTTCCCGATAATAGAAATTATCATTCTCCAAAGCGTCCTGTAATCTTTAACCAATTTTGTGCTTCGATGTAATTGCCTGGAGCAAGTGCTATAGCTTGTTCCCAATACTCAGCAGCCTGATCGAACCAAGCCTCCGCAGTTTCAGGATCTCCCTGTCGAATGGCCTGTTCTCCTCGGTCGGGATAGGTCCACTTGGAAAAGTTTTCTTCCCTCAGAACCGTACTTGAGAGTTTCCTACCTCATACGGCTCAATCAACTATTCTTTAGTCCTCTACCCAAATTTCCAAAATATTCTTGGATTGGAGATTATTCATTGGGAGTTCAGATTAACCAAAGGACCAAAAAAAGTAAATGACATGAGTTTCTGATTTCACTTCCAATCAATTAAATGATCAGGTTCTATCTTTTCTCCTACCCTCAAAAAGATGAAGTATAGGAAGAGATATACTTCAGATTGATCGTCCAAATAAAAGTCTTTTTGCAAGGTAACTATCTCAGTTCCATATAGAATTTTTGAAGAGTACTTTCCGTCTGGAGTACTTCACATCTTTAGGATCTGATGCTACACCACTGCTCAATAGCTTAGTAGATCGACTCTATTACATAAGTTGATTCCTGATTCTTGTCAATGAGCAGATTTGATCGTATCAGCCCGAACCTTCTTTCAATAATTGATCTTTATGGTGCTTCCATCATCAATTTAATTTTTTATCCATGGAATACTTAGGCTCTATCTATCTATTCATATTCGGGCTCCTATGAGAGATGTTTTTTTTTGCTACAGCTTATAAAAACCGTTACTTGGGACGGTGCATATGTAGAAAGCCTTTTCTTTTGTTCTTACCCGTAGTAGTTATTAACTAAGTTATTCTATGGTACAGATAGCCGCACGTAATGACAGATCAAGGCCGTATTATTAAGAGCTTGTGGTAAGGATGGGTTCCGTTCTAATGCTTGAAAATAATATTCCAAAGCCTTCGTATGTTCCCCATTACTTGTATGGACAAGACCTATATTATATAGTATATAACTTCGATCATAAGGGTCAGTTTCCAGTCGCATAGCTTCATAATAATTTTGTAAAGCTTCCGCATATTCCCCTTCCGATTGAGCTGACATCCGTTACGGTCGTTCATTCCATTGAAATGATCTCCGCTTCAAAACCGTACATGAGATTCCCACCTCATACGGCTCCTCCTTTCTTTACAGTACGTAATACGGGGAGTAATCCGTGGAATTGAAAAAAGAAAAAAGATTCTGACCCAATATTATGAATTAACAGGGGCTAGTGTATTTCCAATGAATCTCTAGCCATCCTTCTTGCAAAGATTCTTTTCCGAACACCAAGGATCTTAGTACTAGGAATGGAACCTCTAACAATTTCTTTGTTCTTAACGCCCTGTATTCTCCGGGGATTAATCACTTCAACAATCTCCGATGGTTCCATGATAGGGGTATCCGAAGTACAAACGAGATGGATGTTTGTTGTCCCAACCATTCTCACTACCCTTCGGAAAAGGGTAATGCATATGGGCTATAACGAAGCTTTTGTGTTGTTGATTTCCATACGTAGTGCTTTCTCCCCCCATGCGCGCCTATCAGATAGGTTAAACTATACAAGCAAGGCCTATTGCATAGGTGTAACCTTTCGCTCGGTACTAAAATCCTCAGGAGATGAGAGCATCTAAGGCTGCATTGACCGGGGATACACGACAGAAGGAATTGTTCTATCTCCAGAACTCACCTTCACTGAGCGTAAGTTTTATTTTACCCAATTTTTATTCCCGAATACCTTTTCTTTCCCAAAAAAATAAGAACGGAAAAAATATCAAATCACACCATCTCTGTAATAGGTAAATGCTTCTTTTTCCCCCGGAGCCATCGGGATTATTCGCAATAAGATATCCGCTACAATTGTGAAGGTCTTATCAATAAAATTGTCATTTCTCTGAGATCTAGGCATAGTCAATTACAGATTTTATAATTTCCTTCATTCCCTTACGCAAATGATTCCATGAACGAAATTTTTTCTGGTGCACAATACCATAAAATTTATTTCCTTACAATCGTAAATATGTTCTCATTCTATCTATTCCAATTGATTTTTCAAAATGGGAATAGATAGGGAATATTTTCAATAATTGTTCATTAGTAATATTGATGAATAATAATGGAAAAAAAAAAGATTCGTATTAAAAGAATACTAGATTCGGTAAACTCGAGAAGTCCAGTTCGATCATGATCCGAACAAAGAAAGAGTTAAACGATCGAGCATTACATAATGAGAATGAAATGTCCACCTAGCAATTGTGTGCACATATCCATATAGATAAAGGAATATCGGGAAAAATATGGTCATCATGCATGACACAGGATCATTGCAAAAGAATTAGTTCTCATACAATTGATAACACGATCACTACAGATCCATATATGATCATCATATGGAATGGATCAATTAATCTGTCTAAAATTATTGATTGGGCGATCCGAATAAGATCGTCAAATCAACAGGGATGATTGAGGATTTCCTAAAATAGGAGGAAGTTTGATAAAATGTCCTTTTGTCTTTCCGGGGGAGATTGAATAATTACCTTATTTATTATCTATTTTTTTCCAAAAGATGGAACTGTTCGTACCCGAACAAAAAGACTTTGTAAGGAAGTTGCTATTTACTAATTTTGTTAATGAAAACCGATAGATCTCATAGGAAAGATGGCCGAGCGGTTCAAGGCGTAGCATTGGAACTGCTATGTAGGCTTCTGCTTACCGAGGGTTCGAATCCCTCTCTTTCCGTATCTTCGCCTTACTATTTTCTTCTCATCCATTGTTTTTCCAATCTATTGAATCCCAATAGGACGATCTCCTAATTCCGGGATCAATCTCCTTCTATTTGTGATATAGAAAATAGAATGAACATTGGTTCGTGGTATGGGAAAGGTAAAGACCATTTTAAGAAGCAATAAAAGTATCGTGGATAACAAGATTCTAATGTAACGTACGGAAGGATTATAAAATGTCCCCTTTGGGGAGGGGAAAAAGAAGGGAGAAGAACATAATTTCCAGATGTCCAGCAACCCAACCCCTCCTTTTCATTTCATTCTCGATTCAAGCTTGACGGGAATAATACTCTACGACCAGCAATTCATTAATCTTCAAACTGATCCATTTACTATCTATTATTTGATTGATGAATCCTTTATATTGTAACGAATTAAAAGTCAAATGATTTGGCAATTTATCCCTCTGTAACAGATCTATATTCTTCCTAATAATAGTCCTCAATCTTTGTTGATCTCTTATAGTAATCACATCTTGAGGTTTGCAAGGGTAACTTGGTATATCTACCATATGGTCATTGACCCGGATATGTCCATGATTAACTAATTGTCTAGCTCCGGGAATGGTGGGAGCCATACCCAATCGAAAAATAATATTATCCGAACGCATTTCAAGTAATTGCAATAGGACCTGGCCCGTTGATCCCTTGGCTCTTCTAGCAATACGAACATATTTCAGTAATTGTCGCTCCGTTAGTCCGTAATGAAAACGCAATTTCTGTTTTTCTTCTAGCCGGATACGATATTGAGAGATTTTCCTGGAAGAAGACCGGTTTATAGAATCATTTCTGTATTTGGGTCTTTTACTAGTTAGCCCTGGTAAAGTTTTCAGACGACGTATTATTTTTAAACGAGGTCCCCGATAACGGGACATAGAAACTCCTTATTCAATTAACAATTAGTGCTGGAAAGAAGAAAGGATAGTATAACCCGTACGAGTACTGGAATTATTTTATATAGAGAATGAAGATCTTTCTCCAAAGATCCTAATAGTTCCAATCATTCATCCCGTTCCTAGTTGGGAGTAAGTGATCACGGCATAACGGACCCGACGAACAATCGGAAGAGTATTCTCCATTCCATCGTGATCCTCCCAAAACTTTGTGAATTATGGGAATGAGAGGAACGGAAAAGAGCCAGCTATCGGGATCGAACCGATGACCATCGCATTACAAGTGCGATGCTCTAACCTCTGAGCTAAGCAGGCTCAATGGAATATAACTCCTCATTTCATTGGCGTGAGATCTATAGATTCTTTTGGAATCCTAACAATTATAGCGCGAATCAGATTCAATGACGCAATCCAGATTCAAATTACAACGGAACATCGTTTGAATGTAGATTCCTTCAAGGGAAAGAAAAGGGAAGTAAGGGTCAATTGATATCGATCGTTTTACTCACTATTCCAAATCGACTAGGGGAGGATAATAACATTGCATTGAAAATGCAGAAATAATATAATGATTCCCAGTCATATTCGATTGGGGTAGAGATAGAGATGGCGAGAGAAGAGGAGTAGGGGATGATATTTCTCTCATCCAATATTGAGCAAATATCCAATGAATAACGCTGATGAAGATTACATAATAGGATTAGATCAAGGTATGATCTCGTTCTCTGAGAAGGGGATATGGCGGAATTGGTAGACGCTACGGACTTGATCGAATTGAGCCTTGGTATGGAAACCTACCAAGTGATAGCTTCCAAATCCAGGGAACCCTGGGATATATTGAATGGGTAATCCTGAGCCAAATCCGGTTCATGGAGACAATGGTGTCTTCTCCTAGGATAGGAAGGGGATAGGTGCAGAGACTCAATGGAAGCTATTCTAACGAATGAATCTCATTTGGTCCAATACTGTATTTATAGAACGCTCTATTTACACCTCGAAAGTGGGAATGTTATATAACACAAAACTCGCGATCAGAACTTGAATCCTTCCAAGCATTTTCTTCGTAAGATAGATGCCAGATTCGAGTTGAAGTAATGATTTTACATTAAGTAATCCAATTATGAACTTATCTACTCTAGATAGAGAGTTGAATCAGTTTTTGGAATTAATGGTTGGACGAGGATAAAGATAGAGTCCAATTCTACGTGTCAATGTCAACAACAATGCAAATTGCAGTAGGAGGAAAATCCGTTGGCTTTATAGACCGTGAGGGTTCAAATCCCTCTATCCCCACCCAGGTTCGTTCCCGAACGACTGATCTATTTTCTCCAATTCCGTTAGTTCAAATCCATTCTCACTTCTCGATTCTTTTACCTCACTATTTGATTTATTCATGAAGAGAAGAAATTAGAACATGAATCTTTCCATCCATCTTATGAAAAGTTGGGTTGATCAGTTGATCATATGATAAAATCATTTTGTGATATATGATCCACATAGATGATATCATTTGGAAATTATTCGATCGCAGTCAATTTTTTATCATATTAGTGGCTTCCAGATCGAAAATAATAAAGATTATTCTAAAAACTAGGAAAAATCCTTTTTTTCCTTATTTTTAGTTGACACAAGTTCAAACCTTGTACCAGGATGATCCACAGGGAAGAGCCGGGATAGCTCAGTTGGTAGAGCAGAGGACTGAAAATCCTCGTGCCACCAGTTCAAATCTGGTTCCTGGCAAGATGTCAATATCCATGTATCCATATCTATCTATTCTAGCTAGATGGATATGGGTACATGGATATTGACAGATACGTATCTATATGTACATACGGAGATACCCCGATCAAAATAGATAGATGAATCCATCTATTCTGTTCTCTCCCTCTTCTTTGCTCATATTGTCCCTCCCTGTCCGTTCCAATTGAATCCCGATACTCCTTACATATAAAAAAGTAGGATCGAGAACTCAGAGGGCAATATTTTACGGTGAAAATAGAATCTATTATAAGCTCTAGTATAAAATCAATCGAACCCTCCTTTTGGTTCTCGTACATCGTGTGCGCGTGATTGGCGCATTTCTGATGCGTCAATAAAATATTTGTATTCGTTAATCCATCTCTCTTCCATATCCGGGAATATGGAAGAATTGAATGGATAAGAATTCGGCTCCGATACTAGTTGGAATCTATTCATCCCATCCCGTCCGAACCGAAATGGAATGTATTATCCAAACGATAGATCTATAATTGCAGGGTTGAAGTAGATCCAAACGTTTCAGAGGGTATCTCGAAAGTAGAATCGAATTGAGGTTCAGAAGATTGATGTAATAACTTTTGATCATAGTTCCCAATATGAATACTGGATCCAACATGATGAAACCTATTATTTATAGTGAAATATTTTCTTCTTTCCTTGTTGGAGCTCGGTCCTCATATATCCATCGAGCTTTCTTTTCTTTCACGAAGTGTCGTTATAGCATCTATAATAGCCTCTGGTTCAGGTGGGCAACCCGGCGAATAGACATCCACAGAAATTAACTTATCTACTCCGCGAACGGTACTATAAGAATCTGTACCAAACATTCCTCTGTAATAGTACATGCTCCCATGGCAACTACATATACATATTTTGGTTCGGACATTTGTTCGTATAATCAATCTCACTACAGAAGGAGCCTTTTTCATGGTCACAGTCCCCGCTGTTACAATGAGGTCAGCTCGTCCAGGACCAGATCTTGGTACCGAACCGTAACGATCGGAGTCGAATTGCGAACCTATTAATGAAGCGAATTCGATGGAACCACAACTAGTACCGTAAAGGAGCGGCCATAAACTGGAGAGTCTGGCCCAATTCGTTCGACAGATCGTTTGGGGTAGTTGAAATACCTGGATTCGAAATTGTTTGATCGAGTAAAGGTAACTCTATAGGACAATTATTGGCTTTATGTTATTTTCTACTTCCCTCCCCCCCCCCCGAATACTCGGAAACTGAGGACTATTCCAATGCTCCTTTTTGCCACGCATGAACTGAACAACGATGAAAATAAGCACGAGAATTGAAGATCCTACAAATGCGGATATACCCTGTATACTAGAACTCATAGCCCATAAATAAAGGGAGACTGTTCCAACATTAGGAACAACAAGAACTGGAGCGAACATATAATGATCCTAGATCGGATCCAAGTATCTTCCATTGGTTCGATACCTGATTCGTAACTAGTAGTCCGGTTCTTGACCAGTAGGGGCCAAAGCTCCGGAAATCAAGGATGCAAGAATAGGTAAGAATGAGGCTAGATATTAATGAAAATATCCAGCCAGAAAGTATTCTATTTGGGAAATAGGAACATGAATATACTCCTTTTAAATAGATTCAATTCTTACCCTTTTCCGTCAAGTTCTTCATCATTCTCCCACCCACCACGGGTGGAAGACCAAAGGACCGAACAATCAATACAATCAATTATAATTGATTCACATATTCTTGTTCGTTTCGACCATGGCTTATTACAAAGTTAATTCAATGAAATGTTACTGGAATGTCTATTTATAATACTTTACATTAATAAAGTATGAGAGAAAGAATGTGATTGGAATGTCTATTTATAATACTTTACATTAATAAAGTATGAGAGAAAGAATGTGATTGGGTCCCGAACTACCCAATTGAAGATCTGAGTCTATACTCATATTATAGAATGAATATGTTGATGATCTTTATCCAGCATCCATGGCTGAATGGTTAAAGCGCCCAACTCATAATTGGCGAACTCGCGGGTTCAATTCCTGCTGGATGCAGGGGAACTGCACATATTCATTCTTTATGGAATGGGAAAAAGTAGGAGGGATAACAACAAACATTTGAAGAATACCAAACCTTTCATTTTATTGAAAGGCTTGGTACTGTTCAGTTAAGCAATACACGATAACAATCCATCAGAGTATTATCCGCCTATTGAAATAGATTCAACAGCAGCTAGATCCAGAGGAAAGTTGTGAGCATTACGTTCGTGCATAACTTCCATACCTAACCTATGATATATCTGTATAATTCAATTTGTTTATGATTCGATATAATAATAACTACAGGCATTACGGGAAAAAAGGTAAAAGGAAGAAAAAATAGAAAAATGAGAGGAGGGATAAAAATTTATGGATGAAGTGAAATATCCAGTACTTACGGAGAAAAGTATTCGTCTATTAGAAAGGAATCAATATACTTTTAACGTCGATTCGCAATCGAACAAAACAAAGATTAAAAATTGGATTGAGCATTTCTTCAATGTGAAAGTGATAGCTATGAACAGTTATCGCCTCCCTGAAAAAGGAGGAAAGAGAGGGTCAATGATAGGACATCCAATACGTTGTAAACGTATGATTATTACACTTAAAACCGGTGATTCTATTCCACTCTTTTCAGAACAATAAGAATTCAAAATTGAAACTAAATGGCCATCCGTTCATATAGAATTTTAACTCCAGACACACGCAATAGATCTGTATCAGGTTTCGATGGAAGAGTGCAGTTTGATCCGCAGAAAAAATTGACCTCTGGACAGCATCATTGTGGGAAAGGTCGTAATGGAAGAGGAATTATTACCGTAAGACACAGGGGAGGGGGTCACAAGCGTCTGTATCGTCAAATTGATTTTCGACGGAATAAGGAAAACATATCGGGAAAAATTGTGACCATAGAATACGACCCTAATCGAAGTGCATACATTTGCAAGGTGCACTACAAGAATGGCGATAAGATGTATATTCTGCATCCCAGAGGGGTCATGATTGGAGATACTATTCTTTCTGGTCCAAAAGCTCCTATATCAATAGGAAATGCCTTACCTCTGAGTGCGGTTTGAATTATTAATTCACGTGATCGGAAGCAACCGATTGGGTTTACAGCAAAACCTATAAATCTATCACTGATCCAACTAGGACACTTTTACGGGACGAACCCCAAAGGGAAACTGAGGATAAATGACAGCAGGTGATTGGATCCAAAAATTGTTCGTATCAGATCATTGGTTTCGAAGATATGATAATATGGAGAGGACCAGATTGTTTGTCCGAAGCATGAACAAAATGGGATAGAGGCACCCTCGAAAAAGACAAGTTACTCACATTTGATCTGATGGTCAGAGGCAGATTCGGAGCTGGACAGTGGTAATAATTCCCAAAAGGAAAAGATGGGGAGAGGAAAAAAAGTAGAAAGAGAGAGAAGATAAAAAGATGTTGAATATGCCTCCTACGTTATCCATAACATACGAAAGTATTAGCGTAATTTGATAAAGTCATTCATTCTGAATGCTACATAAAGAATACAAGCCAGATGATGGAATAGAGAGACCTAGGATGTAGAGAATCGGGACATAGAGAATACAATAAATAGAGGCCCTTTCTAATCTCGATTCTATTTAATCAATATATGTGAATGAATATCATCTCATATACATCCAGAAAGCTGTATGCCCTGAGAGAGGCTTGTACAGTTTGGGAAGGGATTTTTATTCATCGGAATAAGAATCTACTTCAACCAATATGCCCTTAGGCACGGCTATACATAACATAGAAATAACACTTGGAAAGGGTGGACAATTAGCTAGAGCGGCAGGTGCTGTAGCAGAACTGATCGCAAAAGAAGATCGATCGGCCACATTAAGATTACCTTCTGGAGAAGTTCGTTTAATATCTGAGAACTGCTCAGCAACAATTGGACAAGTGGGTAATATCACTGCAAACAATAGAAGTTTCGGTAAAGCTGGAGCTAAACGTTGGTTAGGTAAGCGTTCTGAGGTAAGAGGAGTAGCTATGAACCCTGTAGATCATCCTCATGGAGGTGGGGAAGGAAGAACCCCAATTGGCAGGAAAAAACCCGTGACCCCCTGGGGCTATAGTGCGCTTGGAAAGAAAAGTCGGAAGAGGAATAGATACAGTGATGCTTCAATCCTTCGTCGACGTGAGTAAGAATGGTTGGATATCCATAAAAAAAAAAAAAGGAAAGAAAGGTAATTGATCATGGCACGTTCACTGAAAAAAAATCCTTTTGTGGCTAATCATTCATTGAGGAAAATTCAAAATCTAAACATAAAGGAAGAAAAGAAGATAATAGTGACTTGGTCCCGGGCCTCTGTCATTGTACCCGCAATGATCGGTCATACAATTGCTGTTCATAATGGGAGGGAACATTTACCCATTTATGTAACAGATCGTATGGTAGACCACAAATTGGGGGAATTTGCACCTACTCTACTTTTTCAGGGACATGCGAGAAACGATAAGAAATCTCGTCGTTAATTGAGAGATACTTGTTTGTCATTCATTGGGGAGGATGGAGTCAATGGGAAATAATAGTCCAGGTCCGGAGATACGAGCTTTGGCGAGAAATATACGTATGTCTGCTCATAAAGCACGTAGAGTAATTAATCAAATTCGTGGTCGTTCATATGGACAAGCACTTATGATACTGGAACTGATGCCTTATGGGGCCTGTTATCCGATATCACAATTAATTCATTCTGCGGCGGCGAATGCAAATCACAATATGGGTTTGAACAAAGCCAATTTACTCGTTGGTAGAGTCGAAGTGAATGAAGGTGCTGTTTTAAAAAGGGTTCAACCTAGAGCTCAGGGACGTGGTTATCCAATACAGAAACCCACTTGTCATATAACTATTGTATCGGAGGAAATCTCCAGATCGAATGATCCGATTATGTCAATAGACTCCCGAAAAAGAGGATATGTATGGCACAAAAAATAAATCCACTTGGTTTTAGACTTGGTGTAACCCAAAATGATCGTTCCCATTGGTTCGCACAACAAAGGAATTATTCCAAAGATCTCCGAGAAGATCAAAAAATACGTACTTGCATTGAAAACTATGTACGAACACATATAAAGAGCTCCTCGAATTATGGAGGAATTGCACGTGTAGAGATTCGCAGAAAGATCGATTTGATTCAGATAAAAATCTATATTGGATTTCCCAACTTGTTGTTAATAGAAGGTAGGGGTCAAGGAATTGAAAAATTAAGAAACGATGTACTAAATATGCTCAATTCTGTGGACCGAAAACTTCACATTGCTATAGAAAAAGTTGCAAAACCATATAGAAAACCTAATATTCTTGCGGAGTATATTGCCCTACAACTAGAGAATAGAGTTCCATTCAGAAAAACAATGAAGAAAGCTATTGAACTGGCTGAACGGGAAGATGTAGAAGGTATTCAGATCCAAATTGCAGGACGTCTCGACGGAAAGGAAATTGCCCGGGTCGAATGGGACAGGGGAGGTAGGGTTCCCCTACAGACAATTCGGGCTAGGATTGATTATTGTTATTATCCGGTTCAAACCATCTATGGAGTTTTAGGGATAAAAATTTGGATCTTAGAGGATTAGGAATAATTGGTCTTTTTCCCAATCTGCCCGATCATGGATCATCAATTTTATCAGATCAAATAGAAATTAGATTTACCATTTCGGAACCGTGCTATGCTTAGTGTGCGACTCGTTGGAATCGAGCTTTTCATTCTTTTCCGGAGTTATGGAGAACTCGAAATAAGAACGGATTGGTCTCTGGTATAAATAAACTAGAGACTAACTCATTGCTTCATATTGCCAAGATCCAATAACTATGGGTAGATACTATCACCTCAAAAATACTTTCTTCCACGATAGAAAAAATGATATTTTTATCTCTCGTGAAGCGATAAAGGTGTTTGGTAATGCGGAAAAAGAAAAAAAAAAGAAGGAGAAATGAAATCTTCTCCCAATATTGTATGGTTAATTAATTACCCTCCGAAAAGCAGTGTGATAAAGCATAGGAATCATCCTGATTCATTCAAGCAAGATTGAAGGGATTCAGTTTATGAAGGAGAAAGAGCTTCGGGTCGATGGAAACTAAGGAAATTGATTCCGTAACAGATGAAAATAAAGCTCCATTGCGGAGGGAAGACCTGGGCATTTAGATAGAAGCTATGGAACGATGGAACCTATGACTGCATAAGATCATATAGGAATCTTAATCATTCATTGGATAGGATGGCGAAATAAACCGAAAACGAATTAATCTCATTGGAGTCTATAAGTAAGTCGACCCCATGGAGCAAATATCGGAAGAGTTAATATTCGCCTGTGACATTATTTATTAAGATTATTGGATGGAAATAAAAGAGTTATTCGTCCTGTAAATTAGATTCTATATACGATATGCGTAATGCGTAGATATAGACTCATTTATATATAAATATAAACTACAGTCCAATTTGACATAGATTATTCACGAGGAGCCGGATGAGAAGAAACTTTCATGTCCGGTTCTGGATTAGAGATGGGATCAAAATACTAAAAACCATCGACTATAACCCAAAAAGAACAAAATTTCGTAAACAACATAGGGGAAGAATGAAAGGAGTATCTTCTCGCGGCAATCGCATTTGTTTTGGTAGATTCGCTCTTCAAGCACTTGAACCTGCTTGGATCACATCTGGGCAGATAGAAGCCGGACGAAGAACGATTACTCGTTATGCCCGTCGTGGCGGAAAAATATGGGTACGTATATTTCCCGACAAACCTATTACAATGAGACCTGCAGAAACACGTATGGGTTCCGGGAAAGGATCTCCCGAATATTGGGTATCTGTCATCAGACCAGGTCGAATACTTTATGAAATGGGCGGAATATCCGAAACCGTCGCTAGAGCAGCTGCTAGAATAGCTGCATACAAAATGCCTATACGTACTCAATTTGTTACTACTTAACCCATACAGAATAAAAGAGCTATTTCTGGTGGAAGAATATTACTAGTTCGTAAGAACTCTTTCTTTTCTTTCTTTTAATGTTATCTGCCGAGGTAACAAATCTTTTGGAGGAAAAATGATTCAGTCTCAAACTTATTTGAATATAGCGGATAACAGTGGAGCCCGAAAAATAATGTGTATTCGAGTTCTAGGAGCAAGTAATCGTAAATGTGCTCATATAGGTGATGTTATCATTGCTATAATTAAAGAAGCAGTACCTAACATGCCCCTGGAAAAATCGGAAGTGGTTAGAGCCGTAGTTATACGCACCTGTAAAGAACTTGAACGTGACAATGGAATGATGATACGATCTGATGACAATGCAGCAGTTGTCATTGATCAGGAAGGAAATCCAAAAGGAACTCGAGTTTTTGGTCCGGTTGCTCAGGAATTGAGACAATTGAATTTCACGAAAATAGTTTCATTGGCTCCCGAAGTCTTATAAGTACTGATAGATCTTGTAGAAATCTTCTACTTACTGATAGTTCATCAAATGGTACATGGATCAATTCATTGCACCTCAGGCATATTCCTCGAAGAAGATCGAACATGCCTTTTATATCGAGACCAGGAATTCCTAAGAATTCGTTCGTCATGGGTAACGATACTATTGCCAATCTAATTACTTCTATAAGAAATGCCGACATGGCAGAAAAAGGAACAGTTCGAGTAACAGCTACTAATATAACCAGGAACATTGGAAGGATCCTTTTACGAGAAGGTTTTATAGAAGATGTTAGGGAACATCAGGAAGGCCAAAAATCTTTTTTTATATCGACTTCAAAATATCGGAGAAGGAAGAAAAGGACATATATAACCACGTCAAAGCGTACCAGCAAACCTGGTTTAAGAATTTATTCCAATTATCGAGAAATTCCAAAAGTTCTAGGTGGAATGGGGATCGTAATTCTTTCTACTTCCCAAGGAATTTTGACGGATCGAGAAGCTCGACAGAAAAAAATTGGAGGAGAAATATTATGTTATGTATGGTAATTAATCTCAATTTTGTCCAAAAATATTGATTCTGTAAGATATCCCCATGGTATTCAAATCGGAGCAAGTTTGGTTCGAGACACCATTCATATTAATCCAAGCACGTTAGTCAATTTTTTTTATCAAAAGAGGAGGAGATTCGATGAACAAACAGAATTTGATCCATGCGGAAGGTTTGGTTACTGAATCACTCCCCAACGGTATGTTTCGAGTTCTGACAGATAATGGATGTCAGATTCTGACTCATATTTCAGGTAGGATTCGACGTAATTCCGTACGAATACTACCAGGAGATAGGGTCAAGGTTGAATTAAGTGCTTATGATTTAACCAAAGGACGTATAATATATAGACTTAGCAACAAATCTTCAAACGATTGAATCGCCTTTTGAACATCTGATAGGGATCGAGAATCATAGATTCAATGGACTTTCTCAGGGAACAAAATGTAATATGAGCAAATTGGAGGGTCACAAATATGAAAATTCGTGCTTCTATTCGTAGAATTTGTGGAAAATGTCGACCAATTCGTAGACGGAAACGAGTTATGATAATTTGTTCCAATCCGAGACATAAGCAAAAACAGGGGTAATTCTCTTCTATATCAATGAACGGATCTAGCGGTAAAATAGATTTCGATATGCATTTTTTGAACTGAACTCATAATGATTAATATGTCAAAAACTACAAGAAGAATTGGTTCACGTAGGAATGAACATCGAGTACTCAAAGGAGTTATTCACGTTCAAGCAAGTTTTAACAATACCATTGTGACTGTTACAGATGTACGGGGACAAGTTTTATCTTGGTCTTCTGCCGGTGCCTGCGGATTCAAAGGCACAAGGAGAGGTACACCATTTGCTGCCCAGACTGCAGCAGAAAATGTTATTCGTACATTAATGGATCGGGGTATGGAACGAGTAGAAGTTATGATAAGTGGCCCTGGTCGGGGGAGAGATACAGCATTACGAACCATTCGTAGAAGTGGCATACTATTAAGTTTTGTACGTGACGTAACCCCTATGCCACATAATGGATGTAGACCTCCCAAAAAGAGACGTGTGTAAGAATTGAATGAATTTCAAGAGAAAGAAATGATTTAATGATCTAATCAAATAATCTTGGTATGATTCGAGATGAAATCTCAGTCTCTATTCAGACACTACGATGGAAGTGCATCGAATCCAGAGCATACAGTAAGCGTCTTCATTATGGCCGTTTTGCTCTATCCCCGCTCCGCAAGGGTCGAGCCGATACAATAGGCATCGCAATGCGAAGAGCTTTACTTGGAGAAGTAGAAGGAACATGTATCACACGTGTTAAATTGGAGAACATAAAACATGAATATTCCGCGATAATAGGTATTGAAGAATCAGTACATGACATTTTGATGAATCTAAAAGAAATTGTACTTAGAAGTGATTCGTACGGAATCCGAGAAGCTTCTATCTATATCGTTGGACCCAGAAATGTAACTGCTCAAGATATCATATTACCACCTTCTGTGAAAATAATTGATACTACACAACATATAGCTAGACTTACTAAATCAATTACTTCTGATATAAGATTACGAATTGAAAAAAATCGCGGATATATTATACATAGTCCAAATAATTATCAGGACGGAATTTTTCCTATAGATGCTGTTTTTATGCCTGTTCGCGATGCGAATTATAGTATTCATTCCTATGGGAGCGGAAATGAAATACGAGAAGTCCTTTTCCTGGAAATATGGACGAATGGGGGGTTAACTCCTAGAGAGGCACTTTACGAAGCTTCTCGAAATTTGATCGACTTATTGATTCCCTTCCTGCATGGAGAGGAACAGAACATCGATGGAATGAACAATAGAAAAGGGTCTAATATGCCTCCCTTCCCCCTTTCGCACGTATTGACTGATACGAGGGAAACGAAAGAAAAAATTGCATTTAAACATATTTTCATTGACCAATTAGAGTTACCCCCCAGAACCTATAACTGCCTCAGAAGAGCCAATATACATACATTATTGGACCTCTTAAATTACAGTCGAGAAGATCTGATGAGAATTGAACACTTCGGGAAGGAATCTGTCGAACAGGTATTGGAAGTTCTACAAAAACGTTTTGCAATTGATCCACCCAGGAATTAGTTTCGGGTTCATTAAATGGTTGGTTCCATTCCATCTCTTCATTCATTTCCTTTCCCCAAGTGTTTCTGGAGAGTCATGAGAATCATTTCATTTCAAATCTTTTACATATCTCTATTTCATGGAATATTTGAAATAAATCTCTGGCAAGATGGGTATATCTAGGGAGATATAATTTGTCTTAAAGCAACTACTCCCTAGATATATGAATAAAAAATTGAAATATTTTTGTATTCGACAGTTAGATCAAATTGGAAAAGACCTAAAGTTAAAGATTCATCAATAGGCAACGCTGCCCCAATACCTAACCAAAGGGCTACTGCAGTACCGATCAAGGATACTGTTGTAGCTACTGGACGACGAAATGGATTCTGAAATTGATTAACATTCTCTAGAAAAGGTACCGTCAATGATCCCGCGGGTACTGAGCCCATTAAAAGGACACCTAATAATTTGTTAGGTACTGTACGAAGTATTTGGAATACAGGGAAAAGATACCATTCGGGTAATATCTCCAAAGGAGTTGCAAATGGATTTGCTGGTTCACCAATCATTGATGGTTCTAGAACCGCTAAACCTATTGTACATGCAATAGTACCTAAAATTACTACTGGAAAAATATATAAAAGATCATTGGGCCAAGCGGGCTCTCCATAATAATTATGTCCCATACCTTTAGCTAATTTAGCCCTTAATACAGGATCATTCAAGTCAGGTTTCTTTGTTATTGGGATAAGTAGATCCCTATGGATCTATCCCCCGAAAGAACCGGACATGCCGATTTTGATCATCCGGCTCGAACAATAACTGGAGGGAGTATATATCACTTTTTTTCCCGTGATGGAAGACGGATTGGAAGAATAGGAACTAATAATGTCTATGATCATCCATCATTGGTAATTTTATTATTCCAGTTAAATGCTCATTACCCAAGTAAGCTCACAAATTCGATCATGATCGATATGCCTTTTGGACCATCTTAGTCCTTGTAATTTGTGTTTATCACCACGAATAGACCTCTAATAGACCTCAAAGGTTTTTTAGCATACAAGGTATTGACTTGTTATTGATCCGACCTCTCTCCTTCCTTAGATCCCTTCTTTAACTCCGATAGTTTTCCCATCGAAATGGATGCAAGGGAAATGGATGCATTTTCATACTATGAAAAGGATAAGTAAAGTCATATGGTCCAATTATTTATTATATGAAAATATTACCCCATTGACCGGATCTCACGGAGCCCTTCCTGATCCGGATTCGATCATAGAAAGAATTCTCTTGGAACGGAACAAATGGACCGATGCCTTTCTTTCCACCCAGGTGCTAAACTTCCTATTTCTGATAAGGAAATTGGGACAGAGACACATTTTACCAGAAATATTTATGTGGTAGATCGGAGAAAGTATCTGCATGGCCTAATCAATAGTTCAAGTCACACACTCCCATAATCCATCTTCTCCGTCTGAGAATCTACTCCAATTATTTGTTTGTATTGGATAAATAATACTCCAAAATCGAAAGGAGAAATCCGAGGACCCTATTCTCTATTTTCTATGGATATTCCCATTTTTGAATAAGAAATATTCCTGGCGATGATATATTACCGTTGTTACTCGGAACAAGAAATTATGAATAGTTATTTCCAATCTATCTTTCCTCTCTATAAAGGACCTGAAATACCCTGCTTACGGATCATTAGAAAGTGCATTGGCATAAATACAGCAGTAAGAAGGGGTAATATGAAAGTGTGTAAACTATAAAAACGAGTCAAGGTAGATTGACCCACGCTAACACTTCCGCGTAATAACTCTACCAAAGGAGATCCTATTACAGGAATAGCCTCGGGCACACCGGTCACAATTTTAACTGCCCAATAACCAATTTGATCCCAGGGCAAAGAATAACCAGTTACACCGAAAGATACGGTCAGCACAGCTAAAATTACACCCGTGACCCAAGTTAATTCACGGGGTTTTTTGAATCCACCTGTGAGATAAACACGGAATACGTGCAGAATCATCATTAGAACCATCATACTTGCTGACCATCGATGGATTGATCGGATTAGCCAACCAAAGTTAACTTCGGTCATTAGGTATTGAACAGAGGCAAAAGCTTCTGTAACGGTCGGACGATAGTAAAAAGTCATAGCAAAACCAGTAGCTACTTGTACTAAAAAACAGGTAAGTGTGATCCCCCCTAGACAATAAAATATATTGACATGAGGAGGAACATATTTACTGGTAATATCATCCGCAATCGCCTGAATCTCGAGACGCTCTTCGAACCAATCGTATACTTTATTGAGATAGGTAAACTTCAATTCCCCCTCTGAAAACCGTACATGAGAATTTCCCTTCATACGGCTTAAACAAGAACACGCAAATGCTTTTGGACACAAATATCTAAATTGGAGAAAATATTGAGATACTTGATGGTTCGTTGCCTTACCGGCTGGGGAAATGAGGATGATTCGAAACAATCCAGCATTTCTATTAGAAGACTCTATCTATAGTGCCAAAATTGAAAATAGTGCCAAAATTTCAAGTCGGCTCATCCCTATGATAAATCACTATAGGCCCTTTGAACGATCTTTTACCCTATTCGTATGATATCAGTTCCCTAGAAAAGAACTAATATAGACGATTGATAGGAATTATCTTGTCGAGATCTCAATAGATGAATCAATCCAAACCTCAGATTTCAATTATACCCCGATGATTTTATCAAATCCCCAAAAGGTTCTTTGGGTAATAACCTTTTAATCTTCGCTCACTCGATGAAATATGCTAACTAAGAGAAATCAAATACTATATCATTCTTTTATCATAATAAGCATAATTATGAAAGGGGATAGATCCTTCGATTTATTATAGGAAATACCTCTTTCAATTTATTTATTGGAAGCCTGGTGACGAGGAAATGATAGGTACAAACCATAGTTCAAATCTTCCTGGAACATATCTATGATAGACCTCGTGCTCTAGAGATTCAATAATCTATCAATTAAATATCCAACGAGGTAGGACCATCTTGATGAAGATAACAGATCGGTCTTCTGTACTATAAATATGGATCGATTTCAACAAGTCGCACACCCATATTCCAAAAATCCTTAGAGAAAAGTAATTACACGATCAAACTATTGGAACAAGATAAGCTAAAAACTAAAAGCCCCTATTTGGTCTGAGTTTGGATCCCTCAGTTCTTCTTTTTTTTCTTCAAGAGCTCGCCGGGCGGATTTTGTAGTTCCTCTAGCCCCAACTAACCGGAATCCCATCCAATAAAACGGAAGAATTATAAATCTCCAAGATAATAGATAGGAATACTGCAAATAGAGCCATTGCAAAACCCATAAGAGGAGTAGTTCCCCATCCAGGAGCTACTTTACCATATTCCGAATTAAGCGGTCTTAAGGACGTTCCTACACCGGTTTCTCTTGGCTTTATTTTGGAAGTATTATCAACGGTCTGTGTAGCCATAGAAACTATTGTATTGGTTGAGATCTGTTAACTTTGTTATTATATCGTAAACATACCATGATATTGGATCACCTAATAATGGAAACTGCAACCTTAGTCGCCATCTCCATATCTTGTTTACTTGTGAGCTTTACTGGTTATGCCCTATACACCGCCTTTGGGCAACCCTCTGAACAACTTAGGGATCCTTTTGAGGATCACGAGGACTAATAGAGAGAATGACCTTCCCCATAGGGGAAGGTCATTCTCTCTTTGATGGGAGAAAAAGAATGAGGATTTGGAGAAGCAAAATTATTTTCCCCCTTTACCCGGAATTTTGGGTGGTTCTCGGAAGAAAATAGCGAAAAAGATTATCCCTAGGGTCGATACCAACAGGAATGTATAAACCAATGCTTCCATAGATTCGATCGTAATTTACAATTATGGAGATAGCTTTCGTACTAATATTGATTAGAGAAGAGATAAGAGCAATATCATACCACTTGTCTCTTAGTAGTTGGATCTCCCAGTTTTTGGAATGCTCCAAATTCTACTCGAGAATCCAAATCCGGGTCGATACCAGCAAAAACATCTCTGAATAGGGTTCTAGAGCCATGCCAAATGTGTCCAGAAAAGAAAAGGAGAGCAAATGTAGCATGTCCGAAAGTAAACCAACCCCTTGGACTACTACGAAAAACACCATCGGATTTTAAAGTAGCACGATCTAATTCAAAAATTTCACCTAATTGAGCACGTCTAGCATATTTTTTGACTATAGCAGGATCACCAAAACTAACCCTGTCAAGTCCACCACCATAGAACTCAACAGTTACACCTACTTGTTCAACACTATACTTTGATTCTGCCCTCCTAAAAGGCACATCGGCTTTCACAATTCCTTCTTTGTCTACCAGAACTACTGGAAATGTTTCGAAAAAGGTAGGCATACGACGTACAAAAAGCTCATTTCCCTCCTTATCTTTGAAGATAGGATGTCCTAACCAACCAACAGCTATTCCATCTCCATTGTCCATCGCACCTGCTCTGAATAACCCCCCCTTAGCTGGATTATTACCAATGTAATCATAAAAAGCGAGTTTCTCGGGAATTTTTGACCAGGCTTCCGATAGGCTCAAATTTTCGGCCAGACCGGCACGAACTCGTCGATCTATTTCTTGTTGAAAGTATCCCTGATCCCACTGGTAACGAGTGGGACCAAATAATTCGACCGGAGTAGTTGCAGAGCCATACCACATGGTTCCGGCAACAACGAAAGCTGCAAAAAACACAGCAGCAATACTGCTGGATAGGACCGTTTCAATATTCCCCATGCGTAATCCTACGTATAAACGTTGGGGAGGACGAACACTGAGATGGAATAGACCTGCTAATATACCCAATATACCCGCTGCAATATGATGAGAAGCTATTCCTCCCGGAACAAAAGGATCAAAACCTTCAGCTCCCCATGCTGGATCCACTGGTTGTATTTTTCCAGTTAGTCCATAAGGATCAGACACCCATATCCCAGGACCATACAAACCTGTTACATGAAATGCTCCAAATCCGAAACAAGCTACTCCTGAGAGGAATAAATGAATTCCAAATATTTTTGGCAAATCTAAACAAAGTTTTCCCGTACGTTCATCAAAGAATAGTTCCAGATCCCAATATACCCAATGCCAGATAGCTGCCAGAAAGCACAGGCCAGAAAAGAAGATATGTGCCAAGGCCACACCTTCATAACTCCAAATACCAGGATTAATTACAGTTTCTCCATTGATGCTCCATCCACTCCATGAATTCTTTATTCCCAAACGAGTCATAAAAGGTATAACGAACATACCTTGTCTCCACATTGGATCAAGAACAGGATCGGATGGATCAAAAACTGCTAATTCGTACAGAGTCATTGAACCGGCCCAACCAGCAACTAGAGCTGTATGCATTATATGTACAGAAATTAACCGGCCAGGATCATTCAATACGACGGTATGAACGCGATACCAAGGCAAACCCATGCAAACACCCCTTTATCGGAAAAAGTAGACACTATGTAACTTTCTCACATTGGATTGGAAGAGATAATGCTATCGAGTTAAACCCGAATCATCTCGAAGGTGAACATCTATTCACTTGGACATTGCTATAGAACAGGTTCGAAACAATTCTGTTCATACATAATAGCAGGGAGAGGCAAAGATATTTTATCGTTTGTATGTACCAATACACAATGTGGGGATTGGTCCCATTTATACTGATAAAACACATAAATACTTGTTCATTATTTGAGGAACCTGCGAAAAAAAGAGGAAACTAGATCTCCCTATTCATTCTTCCGTTCGTCTATGAACGATATCTCCTTTCCTTCCAAGTGATGGACCAGAATATACTTTCCGATAAACACGTACCAGAAGTCCATTTCTTCATATTTCTGTTGTACTTATAATCAGGATCCTGGAGATTACGTAATGCTCACTCTTAAGCTGTTCGTTTACACAATAGTGGTATTTTTCATTTCTCTTTTTATCTTTGGATTTCTATCGAACGATCCAGGACGTAATCCCGGACGTAAAGAATAGTGAAAAAAGTCTCTAGGTTAATTGGTCTTTTCCGTAGAAAGATTCGGAGTTTTCGTTTTCAGGATCAATAGTGACCGAACGGAGAGAGAGGGATTCGAACCCTCGGTACGGATTATCCGTACTACGGATTAGCAATCCGCCGCTTTAGTCCGCTCAGCCATCTCTCCAAGATGGAAGAGTTCATGTGTAACAAAATGAATGGTGGAGTGAAGGTGTATACCATAACATGTATGGATTGTATCGATAATGTAATGAATAGAGCAATTATTTAGAGAAAAAGAAATCTAGTGAATCATATTGTTCATTCCGTTCAAAATAATTCTTTTTTCCTGAACTAGAAAGCCTAGAGTTATATAACCTATTTTTATGTGATAAAAAATCCTTTTAATACTGGTTGGCCTGTTTTCGACAGAGCACCGCTGTACTTTCAATGTTTTCTATTTTCATTTGGCTTTATATCTATTTTATGTGGTATGATATTGTTTATAGTGACTGAGGGCTATAGGAACCTGACTGAGAAAATAAACAACAAAAAAACATAGAAAATGGAAGAAAAGTGATTAATCTTGACAACATTTTATTCATACATCCATCAAGTCGATGGGATCATAGGGGTGAAAGAAAACGAAATGGATCTAGAGGTTATTGCACAGCTCACTGTTCTGACTCTGATGGTTGTATCGGGCCCATTAGTAATTGTTTTATCAGCAGTTCGCAAAGGTAATCTATAATTACAATGAGCCATCTCCGGGAATGACATACTATTTACCCAAGTATTTCATCTCCGGGGATGGAGATTCATGTAATGATGAAAACGAGGTAATTATTGATAGAAACTTGAAATAGAGATTGATAACTCCCCATCTTCCTATTGGTTGGACAAAAGATCGATCCGTATGTTACAATTGGATCGTGGCGGGTATAGTTTAGTGGTAAAAGTGTGATTCGTTACATTATCAACTAAAATAGTTGAAGGATCTTTTACATGGATCTTTGATCCATCTAAAGCTCTATTTCCAGATAGGTTAAAAACCTTCCCTATGAATACCATGGTTCAGGAATAGCATACCTTCTCGTAATCTGGATATGAAATGAGAAAAGACAAACACATTTTTGATTCCAAGATAGCGACACAGAATGTTTTAAAGGTTAGAGAAATCTTTCCAATTAGAGAAATCACAGATCTATGGAGATCCAAAGATATTTTTTCATCGTGACTAAACCTTCAACATATGGATGGAAAGACCCCAGGTTGAAGCCGAATAGCTATAGAACGATGACTTTGGTTTACTTGGGTTATCGGCATTTCGTTCGAGCTCGGTGGAATTTGTTCTCCTGGGGATCGGAATCAGTAGAAATAGGGAACGAAGTAACTAGAAAGATTTGTTATTATTTTCAACTTTTCAAATTTATCTTTCTATAGGGATCATCTAGAAAGTGAGCAAGTATTCTACGATTCGGGGCCCTTCACTAAAAAAAAAAATAGAGAAGGGGAGAAAAGAGAAGAAACTGACGTAGATGCTATGGGTACGATAAAAAATTAGGGTTTTATTAAAAAGATAAAAAAAAAAAGAGGAGAAAGAATTGAAATCTCCTTTAACAAAGATTTGATATAAATACTCCGCTTCTTCCCTCATACCGCTCTCTATCCCCCATAAAGGAGCCGAATGACATGAAATTCTCATGTTCGGTTCTGAATTAGAGGCATTGAATAATCAATGTCGACTATAACCCCTAGCCTTCCAAGCTAACGATGCGGGTTCGATTCCCGCTACCCGCTAACAGATATCTACCTATTATATTCTATCTATATAGATATAATAGGTAGATAGAAAGTGATTAAGTATATAACATAATTTCACGATGCATTCAAAATTCATTTTCCGTTTCAATGTGAAATAGATTCCATTCTTTTCCTATCCTAACCTCATTGTGAATAAAAAGGTGGATCGGGCGGGATAATGTATGCCAAAGAGAGAGAGTTAAAATAAAAAGAAAAAAAAAATGTAAGAGAGAAAGAGCGTCCATCGTCTAATGGATAGGACAGAGGTCTTCTAAACCTTCGGTATAGGTTCAAATCCTATTGGACGTAATACTCTTCAATTGTTCTAATTTGTTGTGCAATGTATTGGAACAAATTCTTCAGCTCTTTTTCCTGTTCCGAATGGTTCCACTAAATTAGAAAATATTCACTTTTGTTCTTGAAGTACAAAAAGTTCAGTATGTTCCTTAAGAGCCTCTTCCAGAAGGGCTTTTGCTTCTTCCGTAAATGTACCAGTAGAACGTATAATTTCTCCGAACTGAGGTTTATTCTTTATCAAGTACTCGCGTAACCGAACGAGAAATTTTCTCACCTGTGCTATCTCTAATATATCTAGGTATCCATTCGTTCCGGTATAAATAGTAGCTATTTGTTCTTCTACTTTCAAAGGAGCCGACTGAGATTGTTTGAGCAACTCACGTAATCGTTGACCCCTTGCCAATTGATCTTGAGTAGCTTTATCAAGATCGGAAGCAAATTGTGCAAAGGCTTCCAACTCTGCAAATTGAGCTAACTCTAATTTCAATTTTCCAGCTACCTTTTTCATAGCTTTTATCTGAGCCGCGGATCCTACTCTAGATACGGAAATACCCACATTAATAGCAGGTCGGATCCCGGCATTGAATAGATCGGCCGATAAAAATATTTGTCCATCGGTAATGGAAATTACATTAGTGGGAATATAAGCTGAAACATCTCCAGCTTGAGTCTCAACTATTGGAAGAGCAGTCACACTCCCCTCACCTAATAGCGAACTTAATTTAGCTGCTCTTTCTAAGAGACGGGAATGCAAATAGAAAACATCTCCCGGATAAGCTTCTCGGCCGGGTGGTCTTCTTAATAGAAGAGACATTTGTCGATAAGCTTGTGCCTGTTTGGAGAGATCATCATAAATGATTGAAGTATGTTGTTTCTTATACATGAAGTATTCAGCCAAAGCTGCCCCTGTATAAGGAGCGAGATATTGTAATGTAGCGGGAGAATCCGCAGTTTCCGCTACCACAATGGTATATTCCATTGCGCCACGTTCTCGGAATGTATTAACTACCTGAGCCACGGAAGAAGCTTTTTGACCAATTGCTACATAGACACAGATTACATTTTGACCCTTTTGATTAAGAATAGTATCTGTAGCTACTGCTGTCTTACCGGTCTGTCTGTCCCCAATAATTAATTCTCGCTGACCACGTCCTATAGGAATCATAGAATCAATAGCAATAAGCCCCGTTTGAAGGGGTTCATATACGGAACGTCTTGATATAATACCTGGAGCGGGAGATTCAATCAGTCGAAATTCGGAAGCTGAAATTTGACCCTTGCCATCAATGGGTTGGGCTAGAGCATTTACAACACGACCCAAATACGCATCACTTACTGGTACCTGAGCAATTTTTCCCGTTGCTCTCACGGAACTGCCTTCTTGTATCGTCAAGCCATCGCCCATTAATACAGCTCCAACATTATCCGATCCCAAATTTAGGGCAATGCCTATTGTACCATCTCCAAATTCCAATAATTCCCCTGCCATTACTTCATCAAGACCATAAATACGAGCAATGCCATCTCCTACTTGAAGTACGGTGCCAAGATTACCAACTCTTACTTCGTTATTATATTGTTCGATCTGTTTACGTATAATACTACTAATTTCGTCGAGTCGAATATTTCCCATTAGCACTCATTAATTATCTGTTGAGAAATAAGACCTATAACCACTAATCATTTGTGTTCATCATGGCTCTAAGCAGGCCAATATTGTGATCGATCGTACGGAAATGTAACTCAGTATTCAAACGACTATTCAAAGTTCCTATAGCTCTTCGTAAAGCTTGGCGAGAAACTTGTTGTCGGATCTGGTCAATTACTCTTTGCTGTTCGGAGTAAACCGTCTCATTCTTGGGATCCTCTAATTGTTCCAAATTCTCAGAAGCAGCATTGATTAGATCCTCTTTCTCTCGTTCTATCTGGGAGTCTCCATTTACCCGGATTTCATCCGCTATCATTTCCACTTCCCTTAAGCGAGCCCGAGCTTTCTCGAGCTGATCAATAGCTCCTTTACATAGTTCTTCCGAATTCTGAATAGTATTCAATATTTTCTGTTTACGGTTATCTAATAGATTACTTAATGAAAGTAGATTATCTATTCACTTCACGAATTCATAATCTCTTCCCAAACCGAACACGAATCTTTCGATTCATTCGGCTCTCCTGCTCAGTTCTTTGTTTATTCCCCAGGAACATATACGTTCCCTTCCTTCATCAACACCAAGCCTGCCCTTTCCGTTCCGTTTACGGAAGATTAGAATGAATCTATAAAAGACCGAGATCTACGAAGGGCTCTTCCAGCAAAAGGGATTTGCAATTATCAATAAAGTTTTTGTTTTTTTCTTTTCTCGTTTCCCCTTTTCTCTCCTCTTCTTCCCCCATGAAATTTGAATCAATACGTTCCGTTCAATCAATTAATTTGTGCCTTCTCCTTTTTGTTCTATCGAATAAATTCCCTTCTGTGTAGGTCGTCAATTCAGCATTGGAACTAAAATTGGATGGGAGATTGGGACTATTTTTCAGTAAATAGATAAAATTATTCCATTGATATGAATGTTATATATCGGATCAATCTCCAACTATGCCTTTTAATCCATCTCATCTTGACACAGCGGTGGAAAGAGTACCCAGTTAGTTGTGCTTAGACTTCAAGCAGTTCAGCTTTAACCATTCTAATGGTCCTCCCTCATTGGTTGGTATGAACTAAGAGTTCATTTCCCAATCAATTACGAAATGCTATAGTTCTTCGCTATTCCCCGTTCGGAAGTAATTCGTTGAGATCATGCACTTTTCTATCTCCAAAGTGCAGCTGGTTGGGCCCAGCCATATTATTCGAATATACAACTCGCACACACTCCCTTTCCAAAATAGATCAGTACACTAAGCACCACACTTAGATTTATTATATTTGTTTCTAAAATATTGGTATTTAACCCGAAACCCCCAGCGGAAGGCCAATAACTCAAGGAAATGAAAGGATCAATTACATTTTTCATACGCTCTCCCCTTATAGATAAGGATATGTTCTACAGAATTTTGTTCTTTTCTTATTTGATCCTATCTAGTTCTGGATAATAATATTTGGGATACTTAGTCCCAGGTCTTATATAAGGATAAAAAAAATTTGCTTTTCCTATCCACTCCCTTCCCTGCCGCACGCGTCATGAATCTTTCTGACCGAAGTATAGGTATAGGAAGAAAGACAATAATTCATTTGCTAATTATTCGGATCAGCCTATCCCCTAAAAGAGCAGCTGAACAAGGAAATTATTGGAGAAATACTAATGTAATGACGAGGTGTAGGGATCTTTGTTTTCAGAATCAAACAAAGGGATTTGCAAATAGAAGTGCTAGGGCCACAACTAATCCATAAATAGTTAAAGCTTCCATAAAAGCTAAACTTAGCAGTAAGGTACCTCGTATTTTACCTTCCGCTTCTGGTTGTCTCGCAATACCTTCTACAGCTTGGCCCGCAGCAGTGCCCTGACCAACACCGGGTCCAATGGAAGCAAGCCCTACAGATAATCCAGCAGCAATAACGGAAGCAGCAGAAATTAAGGGATCCATGGTAATCTCCTCTTACTAAGGTTGGGAAATAGTTGATAATACGACAGTTTCATCTGTTGAGTGTTCACCAATGGTTCAATTATGGAACGATTTCTTCCGAACAACTAAGAACCCAAAAGATTTATTGATGATCTCAAAGTGATAATATAAACGAATAGGGAAACCTATTATTCCCTATGAAAATATTTCATCATGAAAATATTTATTATTCATAATATTGAAAATACAGATTCCTTTTTATTAGACATATTAATTCTTATCACGGAAAGAGAATAGACTGCGTAAGAGCCTATAAGTAATTATATATAACATCTATAGATTATATATTAATCCATATAATCTATAAGGCTTATAATAAATATAAATGGATTAATATATAAAACGAACTATATACAAAGTAAAAATGTGAAAAAATCCTCCCCTTACTAGGAACAAAAATTGAATCGTTCTATGCCGGGGTACATTCTTTATCCGATTAGTGAACCTGTTCGATCCTTTTTTTTTTCATATCTCTATACAAATGAACCAATCTGATCCGCTCTATCTGGAGATCTAATGGACGGAATTAATAGTTAACTGATGCTAAATCTTCTTACCAAGCTCTTGTTACTAAGAATTCCGATTTGCTTCTACCATAATATCAAGTCATGAGTTGGTACGATACTTAGAAAATATTCTGTCTGATCAGACAGTTATTTAGTGATTTAATGATGACCCTCCATGGATTCACCTATATAAGCTGCGGCTAGAGTTGCAAAGATCAGAGCTTGAATACCGCTAGTAAATAATCCCAGGAACATTACAGGTATAGGAACTACTAAAGGTACCAGAGAAACAGGAACAGCAACTACCAATTCGTCGGCTAATATATTTCCAGAAAGTCGAAAACTAAGTGATAAAGGTTTTGTAAAATCCTCTAAGATGTTAATTGGTAAAAGTATTGGGGTTGGCTGAATATATTTACCAAAATAACCTAACCCCTTCTTTGCAAGACCTGCATAGAAATATGCTACTGACGTAAGCGAAGCTAGAGCAACCGTAGTATTAATATCATTTGTAGGTGCGGCTAACTCCCCATGAGGTAATTTTATAATTCCCCAAGGAAGAAGAGCACCTGACCAGTTAGAAACAAAGATAAATAGAAACATAGTTCCAATAAAAGAAACCCAGGGACCATATTCTTCCTCTCCAATCTGAGTTCTGGCCAAGTCCCGAAGAAATTCGAGAATATATTCGACAAAATTTTGTCCACCGGTAGGAATGGTTTGTGGATCTCGAACAGCTATGGTAGCTGAACCTGATAAGACAGCAATTACAACCCAAGAAGTTATAAGTACCTGTGCATGAACTTGAAACCCCCCTATTTGCCAATAAAAATGTTGACCCACCTCCACACCGGATATCTCGTAGATATGATTCAGTGTGCTAATAGGAGATTGTACGATATCCATATCCATATTACCCCCTTGTAAAGATTAACTTAAAGAAGAAAAGAAATGATTTTTGTCGAATGAGGGATTCCTCCATTATTTCACTCTCATCAGAATTTTTGATGTCACGAGATAATAAAATGGTTATTCCATTAAGAATATTTTTCAATTTGGATCAGCAAACCAAACCAATAAATGAAATTTGCTCTTACGATATCTTGGATGGAATAGCAGCCAACTCAGTAAATCTTCAGGTCCTCCCCCCTTTTTTCTATTTTATTATTATTACTAATTCACTATCTATTAGCCTTTCATATAGCTATAATGACCTTAATGACCTTCCTTCGCAAATTGCTGACGTTGATCTGTTCAGGATCAATTGGATTGAAGCTATACCATCATCATTGGCTGGAATTGGGATATCTACGAGATCTGGATCACAATCTGTATCAACTAAGCAAATTGTCGGAATACCCAAAGTTCTACATTCCCCAAGAGCAATGGATTCTTCTTGTTGATTGGTAATTATCGCAATATCGGGTAAGCTCGTCATGTATCTAATCCCACCTAGATATTTCTGCAATTGGTCCAATTGTCTCTTGAGCATTGCTGCTTCTTTCTTTGGAGGTCGATTGAATCGTCCCGTATCTTGTTCTTTTTTTAAATCCTTGAACTTCTGAGGTCTCGTCTCTGTAGTAGACCAATTAGTTAACATACCACCAAGCCATTTTCTATTTACATAATGACATCGAGCTTCTGTAGCAGCTGATGCTACTAAATCAGCTGCTTGATATTTCGTACCGACTATCAGGAATTGTTTTCCCCTACCTGCTATATCAAACGCCAGATCACAAGCTTCTGATAAAGAACGAGCAGTTTTAGCCAGATTTATAATATGAGTATCTCTACGCTCTGTAAAAATGTAAGGTGCCATCTTAGGATTCCATTTCCTAGTTTTATGTCCTAAATGAACTCTTGCTTCCATCATCTCTTCCAAATAAATGTTCCAATATCTTTTGCTCATTCTCGTTCGCTTTCCTCCCCAAAATAACGAAATAACATGGACCGTAATATCTAATTATTCCAACGGAATCGATTACATCTCAAAGATTGCCTGTCTGTATAGTACGTGGTATAAACGTTCTCATTCATAGAATATTTTATATTATTCCTATTATATTATAGAATGAATATTCATGAACATAATAAGAAATCTCTTTATCAAGTAATAAGAAATCTCTTTATCAAGCAAGACTATTTATCAAGACTATTTTAATGGCTGTTTCAATATATTGTGAGAATGTTCTTGAATGGAAAAAAAAGAAACTTTGTCATGATGAAATAAAATATCTTTCACTTTGTTGCTAAATAGATTCCTATTCCCCATTATTGGATCCATTCCGTTCCGTTTCCCTGAACGGCGGATATGCTGTCCAGTACCGGCAGGTATAATCCCCCCGAGAATAACATTTTCCTTCAAGCCTTTCAACCGATCGATACGACCTTGTAGAGCAGCTTTAGCTAAGACCCGAGCAGTTTCCTGGAAACTCGCTTCGGATATAAAACTTTGAGTATTCAGAGATGCCCTTGTTATTCCCAATAACATAGTTTGATAGTAGATTGCCTCTTCCAGAGCACGATCCATTCTCTGTGCTCGTGATAATCCAATGAGTTCCCCGGGTGAAAAAACATTAGCCGTTCCATCTTCTGAAATTAATACTTTCGATGTCATTTGGCGTACAATAATCTCTATATGCTTATCACAAATTCGTACCCCTTGGGATCGATAAACTTTTTGAATCTGATTGACCAAATGAATCTGACTTTGTTCCATAGTTATCCTAGCACTGATGAATAACCCCCAAAGACTTCCAAGAAATCTTGTCATATCTCCGGTCCAATTTTCAAAACTTTCTTTCAGATTCATCGATATTGAATTATTTAAACGGGCTTCTGACAATTGTTCAACTTTAGGAAGACCTTGAATTATATCACTGGATTTGAACCTTTCATATATCAATGTTATCAATGTATCTCCTTTGTCAAGAATTTCTCCATAATGACCATGAACAGTCGCTTTTCGAGTAGCCAAATAGGGTTTAGCTGATCTAATGACTAAAGATTCCTCATCAACTGCTATTATTTGACCAGATTCGGGGAGTGGTTCATCCTCGGATATACATACACTTTCAGGAATAAATTGTCCAGGACTAACTACTGGAAATGTTTTTTTGCAGAATTCGGATGAGGAAGAGTACCAATTTGGACCCAAGAAATTGGAAATGATGTTCCTGCACGGATCGAAATTAAAAATTTTCGTATTTTCGTCCATGAAATAGTATTTAGGTACTTGGAAAGTATTGAAAGAATTGTGGAAAATGGAATGTTTCTTTGACAATACTTTTTTATAAGTTAGAAAATGGGAGGATGGAAAACGGTTGGTGATACTATGTAAATGACCCAAGAGACCCGAAAATTCAATGATTTTTCTCATAGGATCCTCTCTATTTGATTTATTTACCATATCATTACATTTTGAATCATTGAATAGAACGACTCGAAAACAGTCGGATGGTGACAGAACCATAAAGGATCCACTGTCTTCTTCCCCATTAGAAAATGAACAAATAGTTCCTTGATGCTTACTAATTAATGGACTCTCCCCATTGGAAGAGACAAGATTAGTGTAGTCCAATTTGTTATGGAACATAAAATTTGAACTTGCTTTATTGTCCCTTCTCCCCATGGAAAAAGGGGGGTATTTAATCAAGCTAATTTGAATCATATTGCTAACGATCTTATTTGTTTTTACTGAAGTAAGAGAGGCATAAGCCCCAGATTCTATAGAATCTATTTGTTCCCAATCAAATCCTAGACAAGTTCGAACGAATGGAATACTTGTGTCACTCATTACTTGGATTCGTTCACTATCTTCGTACGAAATAGAATTGCTAACTTGAATCTGCAAGTTGTCTCCTTCCCTCGATAAATCAAGGGAAAAGGGAAGGGAAAAGGGTGTTGCCATATCCGGCCCATCAGGTATTCCATATTCTACATTATAATATCCAAAAATGGAATTTCTCTGTAGAATACCACTTTTTGGTATTCTAAGAATCGCATCAGGACAAGGTATTATTCTTTTTCCCCATTCTTTATCACACTGCAATGGGACGATGAATCGATTCATTTGCTTTTTCCCCTTAATATTGTAATTCCTAGGGGAAAAGGTGACATAAATAGAGTCTCGATGCTCGTTGGATATGGTCCGATCAGTTTCTGAATAACTGAAGATTTGTTCTTCCTTCCCATAGCAGTTTGAATAACCTGATCTATGTTCCACTTGATCCACGTAAGAATCGGAAAGTGATTGATGTTTGGCAACAAAAGGTTGAACATCTACTTGATCCTGATGCTTATGAAATGGAAAGGGTACTACACTGGATCCGTATATACCTCCCGATAATATCCATAGATAACCCGTCCTGAGTATAGGATGAACATTACCGTGTACATATTCAGGTGCATGACACACATTGGTACTCCAGTGCATTTCTCCTTCTAGGTCAGAATATATATTTTTTCGAACTTTTTCCTTGAAGGAAGATGTTCTAGCACGAACTTCGGCAATAATTTGTTCCGATTCCACATATTGATCATTCTGAACCAAAAGCAAACTTTGTGGTGGAATGGTTAAGTTCTGTACTTGATCCTGGCCATCAATAGTGATGGATAAGTTATTATGACATAGATAAGCAGGATGTCCATTGCATGTACGTGTAGGATAAACCAAATTCTCATTGAATTCAATCTTTCCATTGAAAGGGGCTCGTACATGTTCTGCAATATCACCAGTAAATACCCCCCCGGTATGAAAAGTCCTTAGTGTTAGTTGAGTTCCTGGTTCCCCAATGGATTGGCCTGCAATAATACCTACTGCTTCTCCCAATTCGATCAAGTGACTGTGAGTAGTACTCCGACCATAACATAATTGACAAATCCGAGATATACTCTTGCAAGTAAAGGGGGTTCGTATATATATTGGTTGTGTTCGAGGGTTTATTAATTGATTGGCAAGTCCAACCCCAATATCCTGATTGCGCGTGGCAATGCATCTCCTATTTATATATACATCGTCTGCTAGCACACGGCCAATCAGTATTTGTGTTCGTACAAAAATTTCATTTCTGTCCCTCTCTCGACCTCGAATGGAACTTACGAAAATACCTCGGATAGTGCCACAATCTGTTCTACGTACTACGATGTGTTGAACCACTTCAACGAGTCTACGTGTGAGGTATCCAGCATCTGCTGTTCGTACAGCAGTATCCACAACTCCTTTACGAGCCCCATAACAGGAAATAATATATTCCGTTAAAGAGAGCCCTTCGCGTAAATTCCTTCGAATGGGTAGATCAATGATTTGTCCTTGAGGATCTGACATTAATCCTCTCATACCTACTAATTGGTGAACCTGAGATGTATTTCCCCTAGCTCCTGAGAAGGACATAACATGTACTGGATTTAAGGGATCAGTCATGCTAAAATTCGGATTCATTTCTTTTCTCAAATATTCACTTGTAGCATACCATATCTCGATCGATTGACGTAATTTTTCTACTGCATGTACATTCCCATAATGATTCTGTTTCTCCGAAACAGAACCTTGTTGCTCCGCATCTTGGACGAGCCATCCTTTGGAAGGTGCTGTTAAAAGATCATCAATTCCTAATGAAATAGCTGTATCAGTAGCTTGTTGAAAACCTGAAGTCTTGAGTTGATCCAAGATATGTGATGTATATGTCATTCCGAAGTGATCTATTAATCTGCTAATAAGCTTTTTAATGGCAGTTTTATCCATCACTTTATTATAAAAGGGCAAATTATCAAAGGGCAATCTAGTTCGTTCCTTCATAAGGAAAAATCTCCATATTTTCATGAGCAGGATTAAGCAATGGGTTCAAGCCGGTTATTCGAAGGCTTCCTCGATCTCTATATCTGCACTAATGAAAAGATCATAAGATCAATTACATTAGATCCTGAGAGCTGGTAGTGATTTCTTTGGGTGTTCAGAACGGGCAAAACCTTGTATGGCTTCTTCCATTTCTCGATTGAAACGAGTACGACCAACAGTTGTTCGAATGTATATATTAAGAATTTCCCCCATTCTACCTTTTCTTATTCGAAAATGTTCATGGATTTCGTGTAAGGTACCCAAAGATTCGTATTGAACCTCGATAGGGGCTTCTTGGTTTACTGAGGTAATGATACGTAAATCTACTTCCCCCCACCGGAGCCATAAGGGGCTGTATAAGTCAATTCGTTTCTGTCGATAAGCTCTGAGCACATCATCATAACTATAAAAGGAAGGTTTCTTACAGGAAAACCTTTTCTTTTCCGAGTGATACGGATGGTACCTATTCCCATAAATACCTTGATTATTTCCGACCGTTGATATATAAAGTCCAAGAAGCATATCCTGAGTCGGTATAGAAATAGGATCTCCGATAGCTGGAGACAAAAGATTTGTCTCAGAAAACATGAGTAAACGAGCTTCTGCTCTAGCTTCCAGAGATAAAGGTACATGGACAGCCATCTGATCTCCGTCAAAGTCCGCATTAAATCCTCCACAAACCGATGGATGTGAACGAATGGCACGTCCTTCTACTAAAATAGGTTGAAACGCTTGTATTCCTAATCTGTGTAAGGTAGGTGCTCGATTCAACAATACGGGATGTCCTTGCATAACCTCTTGAAGTACTTCCCATACAATGGGTCCCTTATCTCGAATCATACTTTTAGCAGCTCTTAGGTTGGGAGCAATATGTCGTCCAATGAGACTACGAATTACAAATGCTTGAAAAAGCTCTATTGCTATTTCTGAGGGTAATCCACATTGATACAATGATAGAAAGGGACCTACCACAATAACGGAACGACCTGAATAATCAACTCGTTTCCCTAGTAAATTTTCACGAGATCTTCCCTCTTTGCCTTCGATCACATCTGAGAACGATTTATAAGGCCTATCATGACTGTCTCTCATTGGTTGTCCACAGATGCCATTATCGAGAAGTGCATCTACGGCTTCCTGGATCAATTTTTTTTGACAAATAACAAATGACTCAGATCCACTTCTTGCTAATAAATTTGTAAGAGCATTATTCCGATTGATAACTCTTCGATAAAGTTCATTTAGATCTGATGAGGTAATAAGTCCACCTTCACCTAATTGAACGATTGGCCTCGGTTCGGGAGGAAGAACTGGTAATAGGCATAAGACCATCCATTTTGGTTCTATATTTGTTCGGAGAAAATGTTTAGCCAATTTCATGCGTCCAACCAGAAAATCCTTTCTTCTTCGAATTGTTTCATCCTCCCATCCATCCACAGTAAATTCTTGATCCTCCTCCAATCTATTCCATTTCAATTCCACCAAGTTCTTCCATTCCATATGTGAACGATCTATAATCATTTGCAGATCCAGACCAGTTAGTTGTTCCCTGATAGCATCTCCCCCAGTAGCTATTTCTCTCTCTTTAAATGTTCCAGAACCTCGAGCAAAGAGGTAATGAGGACGAGCAGAGAGGTAATGAGGAATAATATCTCTCCAGGATTGAATCTCATAATTGAATGTACCCCGTGATCTCAATAAAGTTGGTTTGTTAGCTATGGGCCTAGCAAGAAAAAGATTCGGATAGGTTATTCTAAGATTTCCCCCCCTCAGGATCGGACGTGAAAGTTTCCTCTCATCCGGCTCAAGTAACTATAGAAAAAAATGCACTCTTTTTCGCTCTGAAGAAAGACCGCTACTCTCTGCTCAAGTTCCAGGTGAAATTGAGTATTCCTTTACGATTCTACAACGTAGATATGGAATTATTGAGCAGTCTCCTCCCTTCCGAACAATCCATTTATTCTTGAAAAGATCTTCAATTAGGGATTTACTTGTCTTTATCTCGTTCCATTTGATCCTTTAGGTTCCTGCTTGCTCCACTTCGATGGTTACAATACTATCGATCGAAGCATATGTGCGATGAATAGACTCCTATAGCCATATCTTCGGTCCGGAATACCTCTATTCAGGGATAACCCAAGTGAAAGAGAATTACTTTTGAATTCCATTATATGAAAGAAGTGTTTTCACGAAGTTCAATTAGCAATTTTATACAGAATATCTAAACCCTGGACTAATTCCTCTTTCTCAACATCTCTTCAAGATGCTTATAATTCTGAGCTTCATGCTACTCCTCCGGAGGGACATGTCAGAGCTAAAGGCATCCCAATGAAATTGAATAGGATGACAGTTCCTTATTACGGATCTGTATGATCGGAACTTGTGATCAAGTCACACATCGCAGTATACTGGGCCTTCTAATTCTTTCCGAGTTTTAGCTAATAGATTCGCAATATAACTGGGAAGGCGTTTCAAATACCATACGTGAACCACCGGACATGCCAGTTTAATGTATCCCATTCGATATCTTCGAATTCGAGAATCAACGAATTCAACTCCACATTGTGTGCAAAATGTTGAGTCTATCTTCTCATTTCCGATCCCTGGAGAATTTCCACAAGCACAAACTCTACTTTTGATAGGTCCAAAGATTCTTTCACAAAACGATCCATCTCTTTCTGGTTTATTAGTTTCATAATGTAGAGTATAGGGTTTAGTCACCTGTCCAACTATCTCGCCATTAGGTAAAATTTTTTTGGACCAAGCACAAATCTGTTCGGGAGAAGCTAATCCAATTCGAAGTTGTTGATGTTTATTCCGGTCAATCATAAAAGATCTCGATTCATTCTGATCAAACTTCCTCCCTATCTATCTGAAAGTCTTTCTCAGATATAATAGCATGATTCAATTCTAGAGCTAAAGATCGTAATTCTCGAATGAGCAATCGGAAAGATTCTGGAGCAGTGTCAGGTTTAGGTATTGGCCCTCCAGTTATAATGGCACCAAGTACTTCATTACGAGTTCTAATATGGTCAGATTTGAGAGTAAGCATCTCTTGTAAAATATAAGCAACACCAAAACCTTCTAAAGCCCAAACTTCCATTTCTCCTACTCGTTGCCCCCCTCGTTTGGATTTTCCTCTAAGAGGTTGTTGTGTAACCCGTGCATAAGGTCCACTCGAACGTGCATGTATTTTATCATCAACTTGATGACTCAATTTCGACATATAAGCTTTTCCTATTGTAACAGGTTGTTCAAAAACATCTCCTGTTCTTCCATCGATTAATCTATGTTTTCCAGGATGATCCGGTTCGAATACCCATGGATTAGCTGTTTGCTCACTAGCTTTATAAAGCTCAGGAAACACTAGTTTTCTCGAAGCTTCTCGCTCGTATCTTTCGTCAAAAGGTGTTATTCTATAATGTTTGTTCATCAGGTTTCCTGCTAAACCGGGCAAACATTCAAAGATCTGTCCTACATTCATTCGTGAAGGTACCCCTAATGGATTCAATACCATATCAACTGGTATTCCATTTTGCAAATAGGGCATATCTTGTCTGGGCAAAACTATTGAAATAATACCTTTATTACCATGCCTTCCAGCTACTTTATCACCCACTTGTATTTTACGTTTTTGTGATATATATACGTGGACTGTTTCCGCATTATCACCGGAATCATCTACTCTATTGATCCATCTCACATCAATAACTCGACCCCTTCCACCTATAGGTGCTCTGAGACAATTTTCTCTCGCAGTGGATACCTCAATACCAAATATGGTTTGTAATAATCTTCCTTCCGGGGCACATAATGATTCTTCTGTGGTTTGAGGCGTTAATTTACCTACCAAAACATCACCTGTTTCTATCCAAGATCCTAGCATTACAAGACCATTTTCGTCCAAATGACGAAGTGAATGAGCATCTAAATGAGGTATTTCTCTAGTGATTCTTTCAGGACCCTGGCTTGTCATACAGATTTCAATCCTGTATCTTACGATATGGAAAGAGGTATAAATATCTTCATATACCAGACGTTCACTAATGAGTATTGCGTCTTCAAAATTGTATCCTTCCCATGGCATATAAGCTACTAAAACGTTTTTTCCCAAAGAGAGTTCTCCCCCTACCGTAGCCGCACCGTCCGCCAGAATTTGTCCCTTTTTTACACATTCCCCTTGACGAACTTGAGGTTTTTGATGCGTACAAGTATTGGTATTAGAACGTTGATATATAACCAATTCTGTTCGTACAGTGTCTCCATTAACCGATGAAGTAATATTTGTAGCATCGATATACTCAATCCTTCCCTCTTGTGTAGCTATAGCTACACTTCCTGAATCTAGAGCTGCTTGACCTTCCAACCCAGTTCCGGCAATGCACTTCTCGGGTCGAAAAAGTGGAACTGCTTGACGCTGCATATTAGAACCCATTAGAGCGCGATTCGCATCATTATGTTCGAGAAAAGGAATAAGGGAAACTCCAACGGAAAAATATTGGAAAGGAAAAATACTTCTGAAATGAATTTGTTCCCATGCAATAACTATAAATTCTTGTCGGTATCGAGCTGGAGTAATTTGTTCTTCTTGAATCCCTTGATTTAACGCCAAATAATTTCCCGTAGCTATCCGATAGTATTCATCCTCATCTTCTCCCGGTAATAGATAAACCATATGTTCTTCTCTCGATCTCTCAGAGATCTTATAGAATGGACTTTGTAAAGAACCGCAATGATCAATCTTTGCATGAATAGATAATGATGCAACAAGTCCAGCATTCATTCCTTCGGACGTATCGATTGGACAAATACGCCCATAATAACTGGGATGAATATCCCGTGTCCGAAAACTAGCAGTTCGCCCTGTTAAGCCCCCAGGGCCTAAATGGCTCAATTTTCGCCCATGAGCTATTTCCGTCAATGGATTAGTTTGATCCAAAAATTGGGATAAGGGATGTGAACCAAAAAAATCTTGAAAAGTGCTTTTTAATAGAGTTGAAGTTACCAAGTTCTGAGGAGTTGATCTACGCTTGGTTGCTCTGTGTATAGTTCTTCGAACTGCATCTTCCAAACGACCTAGAGCTAATCTAAATTGATTCTGTAATAAATCTGCTACAGAACGAATACGTCGATTTCTGAGGTGATCTATATCATCGAGTGTACCCATTCCAAATTTAACTCCGATAAGGTAATCCACAGCAGCCAATACATCTTGTGGTAATGAAAAAATCTCGTTCTCGGGTATATCAAGGTTCAGTTTTTGGTTCGGATTTCGTCGACCAATCTTTCCCAATTCACATCTTTGTCGGAAAAATTTTTCCTGCAATTCTTTACATAGAGACTCGGAAAATACCAAATCGCCACTTACACAGTAGAGTTTTTTATAAAACTCCAGAATGGCATTTTCCCTCGACCAAAGATATTCCTCCCTATCCCACTTCCCCTTCTTCTTCTTCAGTAAAAAGAAAAATCTTTCGGGATAGCGAGTATTGTCCAGAATCTCTTCGAGATTTAAACCCATAGCTGATAATAGAACTGGAATAGATATTTTTCGTTTTCTGCTTACACGAGCCCATATCCTTTCTCCCACATCAATCTCTAATTTCGATCTTCTTCCCCAATCTGAAATCAGAGTGCCAGTATATATATAGTTTATTCTATTATGGTCTAATTCCAAACGGTAATAAATACCGGGACTTATTAATATTTGATTCACCACGATTCTGTAAATTCCATTTACTACAAATGTTCCATGGGAATTCATTAAAGGAATATTTCCGAGAAATACAGTTTGTTTCTGTATCTTCCTACTATTCCTCCGAATCGATCTTGCTGGTACATATAATTCAGAGTAATATGTAAGGGATTGATATACAGCATCTCTCTCTTTTATGAAAGGTTCTGCTAATTCATATTCATTACCAAAAAGCCTGGATTCAATTTCTTTATCTGTATCCTCAATTTTCGGAAAATTATGAAGTTCTTCCATCAAGCCCTGATCGATGAAACGACAAAATCCTTCAAATTGTATCTTACCAAATTCGGGGATTGTAAACGCTCCCTCATTTTCATCTAATCGCATTGGAAGTTTCCCATCCGTGAAAAAGTCTATTCAATTATTCCCGATTGATCTATATGGATCAATCCGACAAAAAAGATTTGGATGTATATTCAGTGTTCACTATATCCCGTGAGATTCTACCCGTATCCAGATATACTTCCAATTAGAAAAAAAAAAAAAAAAAGATAAGAAAAGAGGTACTTTGATACTTTCATCCAACCACGTGAAATGGAGCTATGAACGAATGAATCAAACCATTCTTAAATGTTAATCTCACTTAGAAAATTTCCTAATGAAAATAGTAAGATTGAAAGACGGAGAACAAATTAGATCCATTTACTTTATGGTTGACTTTAGCATACATCTCATACTATACTTAAAGGACGGACGAATGATTCAATCTGTCCATGGCATTCCCATATCTCGGCGACATAGCCAAGCGGTAAGGCAGAGGACTGCAAATCCTCCATCCCCAGTTCGAATCCGGGTGTCGCCTTGTTGAGGTAAGTAAATGGAAGGAAAAGTCTGTATTTCCATTACAGAACCTCTAGAGACATATTGGTACATATTACCAATATAGATAGTGAGTTACGTGCATTTTATCCCGACTCCGTCGTGAATGTACAACCCTCGAGTTAGTAATAGCAACTCGTTGGTCAATGAACAAATGGATTTCTTTATCTCTCATATCAGCTCAAACGTCCGTAACGTTCAGAATAGGTAGACCATTTCAACTTAAACTTTGCACTATCGTTAATAGTTCCCTTATCATCTCGATGATGAAATCATTCTTTTTTAGAGAACATGACCTATATGGATATAGTCGATATAACTTGGGCTGCTTTAATGGTAGTTTTTACCTTTTCCCTTTCACTCGTAGTATGGGGGAGAAGTGGACTATAATGGTAATGCTTAAGAATCAATTATTGCGTTCCTTCCAGATCATGCATGAGAATCTCTTCTGTTCCATAAGGATCCAGCAATATTTAGTCTTCATTCCAAATTGAAAGACTCTTTCCATGGAATTATTTCCTCTTTATCCCCGTAAGGGATGTGCATAATCCCTTATCATTATCATTTTCCTATGACAAATCTGATTCTCTCTAACAGGTTTTAATAAATTAGTTCTTTTCTAGAATGAGTTGATAATATTGTTTCTTCCACTGAAGAACGATCTCTCTCTTAGTAGGAATAGAAATAGTCCCTCATGTTTTACCGGATGGTTCCGAATTGATCGGATCCGATATGAATTCCGTTCTCATAAAAATATGGGACATAAGTCTAAGTAATAGATCCCTTTGCTTTTTCTTATACCATTTCAAGTTCCATATCTAATATGTACTAGAAAACGATGTTCGTACCGGAAAAAAATGTTAAACTTTGATCTTAAACAATCCGCAAGTACGTTCAGAATAAAGTCTGTCTACATTGGATCTATTTTCCAGGGGCATGAAGAAGGTGATCAGCTCCGCTCTTTTATGGTACGAGGTCCTTCATCCTACATTTACCATATATGGACAAGTACTATTAAGATATATTTATCTATATATGGGTGTAGAAGAAGTAGTACAAAAGAAAAGGTTAGATACTTTTCCTTCGTACTACTTCTTTTTCTTCTCAAAAGAAATGAAAAAGCAGCCCCTACCCTGTATTGTTGTAATATAATAGATCCCATAACCTATTTTATACTAATGATCTGGATCATTTGAATCTATCTAGTTATCAGTAATCACTCCATTTTCATAAAAATCAAGTGCTTTCACTGCTTCCACTGGCCGTTTTAACATAAAGGATAAGTAAAAAAGCAGTAGGAACTGCAAGGAACAGTGCAACAGCAATAAATCCAAGGTTATTTACTTCCATGATCTCCTGATCTTTACTTCGTTCAAAAATAGCTCGCTCGAGATTTGATCCCATAGAGATGAATCTTTCAAGATCCATGAAATAAATGTAATTGAGAAAATCGGTTCGAGTAACGGAATCTAACTAACGGATTGAATGAATTCTTCGATGGAAATAGTATAACATAATATGATCACTTTTGATAAGACTCGTAGGAAACGTGTATCAGAAAACATTCCGATCAACACATGTCTGTATCATTTTGAAAGAATAGGATTCGTACGAATAAGAACCTTCTGCTACTCCAGAAGACGTTCGTCAGACATGAGAGGTATTTCGCTTGGATTTCCAAGGTTTAGATGGAATCTTTAACCTATCTGGTCCGGTGATGATATAGAAGTATCCCATATCAAATTTATCCAGAAGCCCACTCATGACCCTGGAATGAGAGAGAAGGACTAGTCTGTCCAGATCCTGACATGATCATTCTTGGAAATACAATAGAGTGTCTAGAAATCCACTGGCTATCGATCATGAAAAATAAGTATTAGAATGAAATCAATATTCATGGAGAAGAACAGAAGGAAGATCTACTTTCAATCATTGGGAATTATCTATAGGGATCTCCGTGGGATTCCGACTTAGGAGGACTACCTCTGTGTCACCCTAAAATCTATTTATCTTCCCACGTTTTTTTATAAGAAAAATTTGATTCTTCGGGGAGGGAAGAATATTTATTGCAGATTCACAATGATGATTAGATTTTATCCCCGAAAGAAGGGTCTTTTTTCAAACTGAATTATCGATCTGGTTAATGTATCTAATGGATAGAGATACTAAATCTCTAGTATATTTATTCAACCCTATTCTCTTTTTCACTCTTCTGCGGGGATTCAGAGCTGAATGGAATAACTTATTGGATCGGGACTGACGGGGCTCGAACCCGCAACTTCCGTCTTGACAGGGCGGTACTCTAACCAATTGAACTACAATCCCAATACAGTACAGTTCACCTACTATTGGATCATATTTATTCTATGGTAGGTGCTAGATAGATCGTATAGATTA